CCTTATCCCAATCCCATTTTTGCAGTTTGTTTGCATTATTTTTCGATCTAGAACCTAAAAATTATAGTTACGTCGCCTTCCAAACGATTTTTGATCCCATTTTTGCAGTTTGTTTGCATTATTTTTCGATCTAGAACCTAAAAATTATAGTTACGTCGCCTTCCAAACGATTTTTGATCCCATTTTTCCTTATCCCAATCCCATTTTTGCAGTTTGTTTGCATTATTTTTCGATCTAGAACCTAAAAATTATAGTTACGTCGCCTTCCAAACGATTTTTGATCTCATTTTTCCTTATCCCAATCCCATTTTTGCAGTTTGTTTGCATTATTTTTCGATCTAGAACCTAAAAATTATAGTTACGTCGCCTTCCAAACGATTTTTGATCCCATTTTTGCAGTTTGTTTGCATTATTTTTCTATTTCAAACCTAAAAATTATACTAACGTCACCTCCCAAACGATTTTTGAACCCATTTTTCTTTATTCCGATCCCAATTTTCCATTTTCTTTGCATCATTTTTTTAGTCAAAGCTTTGAAATTAAACTAAGATGGGTTCCCAAACGACCTATAGATTCTATTTATTCCCACACCCCACACCGGCTGAAATCAAACTTGGTAAGTTTTAAAAACGATGTTTATAAGCCAAGAATAAAAACTAAACTAAACGGGTAGTATTAAAAAACGACTATCTTTCGTTTAACTTAAAGCGAAAACACGTTTTTAAAAAGTTGGTATACATCCATTTTTTTTTAATTATCGATTTTTTAAAACCGTAAAAACGGTGTAAATCTTCGGCTAATAACCAACTAACCAATCAATCATGGGTTTAATAAAAAATATGCGTGTTGCTAATTTTTGCACTCGTTTTCGAATCATTTTGGTTTTGTCACGATGAAATTTTTATTTGACGGAGTTTTTGATCTCATTTATTTAATCGATCATTTTGTGTTTGGCACACACATCACACATCTCGATAATTTCCAAGTATATCGTGAGAGTACGTTTGTTTTGTGTCTTATCTTTTTTCTTAAACGATGGTTTGGTTTTCTCTAGTTATTTCGTTGCACTTTTGTTCATCTAGTATGTGAGTTGTTAATTATTGCAAGCTAAGCTAAGCTGTTCTTGAATCGTTGGTTTTTTTTAATTTGATTTTTTAACTTGGCTGATTACCGCTTAGTAGTATGTCTATCTAATTAGTTTCGAATTTATTTGGTACTGTTTTTATCGAAAAAGGCTCGTTCTTTCCTTGCACTTTTTTCAAGTAATAACTTAATTAGTTAGTTTTCTTGCTTTTCATTAGATTTATAATTTGAGTAGTTGTTGTTTAGCATACGTATTCAATTAACTCTCAATTTTTTAAGTCATTAGTTGGCAAAGCTAAGCTTGCTTTTCAATAAGATTTACTTTGATTTCCCATAATTAAAAGCGATATTATACCATCTTTGTATGGGGAAGATATTAAAATAAAAAAAGTATATTTTTAATGTAAGATCGAAAATAGAATTTGAAAGCTAAGAGTAAGAGTTATGTTTCCTCGTTTTTCCATTAATCAAAATTATAAAAAGTAAGAGTAAAATAAAATGAAAGTAAAGTTAATAAAATTCTGTCTAATAGTTTTAGAATTTTAGTGCAGTATTAAAAAACCGCTATATAAATTTTGTGATTGATTTGCATTTGCGTCACCAAAATTTTGTTAATACCAATTGTTTACTAGACTGTTGTCTAAAAAGTCAACCTTAAAAGAAAATACAAAACAAAACAAAATATAAATAACTTTTGTTTAGATGGATTTTTAGATTTTCTATTAAGTCTGTATTTAGACAGATTACAATGTTGAATCTAAATCGTTAACAATTTAGCTTAGAACAAAAATCAAAAATACAATATCGTCTCTTAAGATTTTAATGATTCCTTATTTGGTAGAAAGTTATAAAAAGATGGTTGGTTCCTAGGTTTATATGGAATTCATTAATCGTTATTTATTTTCCTGTAATCATAAGGATATTGGAATATTATACCTTATTTTTGCGATATTTTCAGGCGTTATTGGAACTACATTATCTGTTTTAATTCGAGCTGAATTATCGGGACCTGGAGTTCAGGTTTTGGGTGGCAATCATCAGTTATATAATGTAATAGTAACTGGTCATGCATTTATAATGATTTTCTTGTGCGATTTGAATAACTTAGTATAGAGTTCTGAAAAGAACACTCGTTTGAAAAGAGTAAACCCAAGCGTTTAATCGGAAACAACCAAAGACACTGACAAACAAAGGAAATGGTGACGAAAGTCTTACGAGAAAATAGCATGATGCTTTTAATAGGTAGCCTAATTTGATAGTGGTGAACCTTAGGGGATATTGTACTGGGATAAGCTGAGAGCCTAATGTGAGAGATGGTTTTGGAGATTCATGATCCAAAGAGTGTATCGGATTCTTCCAACTACAGTCTAATGAAGAAAACGACAGTATTTTCAAAAAAAGGGAAGAGAAAACTGTGAGCAAAAATAAATATTTATTGGCTAAAAGCATATTCTAAATCAAAAAAAAAAATGAAAAGAGGAACATCTAGGAACACAACCCAAAGCAATAACAATATATATTAAGTGAAAGAAAAAATGCAGACTAAGGTACCTCTGAAGGAAGGGTGCTATGTTTGAAGAGCCACGTAGGTGGTAGTCTTATCGGTCTTGAGATGTAAAGGGTTCCTGTGATGGGGAACATTGTAAAACCGGATATAATTTTAAGACAAATCTTTAAAAAAAATATGAGAAATAGTATAATTCAAATAAGAAAGGAATATCAAAAATATTTAAGTGAAAAGGACAAAAACTTTAGGCAATTACAAAAATTACTAGAGTTGAATAGGAATAATACTAAAAAAGTAAACGATAATTTGATAAAAATTATAGCAAATGAATCGGTATTGTGGCAAGCATACGAAAACTTAAAAACCAACAACGGTGCAAGTGCGAAAAAGCCAACAATTAAAGACGCTGAAAGAATAGAATTCAATGAAACAAACATTGAAAAAATAAAAAATTTGGTGAAAAACCTTAGAAAAGAAAAGTTTGAATGGGCATCAGTAAGAAAAGTCGATACTTTTGACAAGAAAAAAAAAAGACCATTAAAAATAGTTTTCTTTGAAGACAAAATAATACAAGAAGCAATTAGGATGGTATTGAACGCCATTTATGAACCAACGTTTACTAAAATAAACAATAATCATGGGTTCAGACCAAAAATGAGCTTCCACACAGCAATGGAAGAAGTAAGAAAAAATGGAAAAGGAAAAACGCATGCAATAGAAGGGGAAATTCTTAAAGTTTATGATAAATTAAACCATAAAATTTTAATGAATATACTAGAAAAAAGAATAAAAGATAAAAAGTTCCTAAGATTAATAAAAAAGGGGCTACAATTCGGAATAGAGATAAACACAAAAATAAAACACTCCATCATAGGAGTACCTCAAAGATCAATATGCGGTCCTGTACTATTCAATATCTATATGAACGAATTTGATATGGCGGTGGGGGAAATAATCAAAAGAATAGTAAAAGTGATAAACGAGAAAGAAAAAAGGCATGAAAAAAAATCATCAACAAGCCAAAACAAAGAATATAGAATAATTCAAATTAAAATTCATGAAATAAGTAAAAAGATAAAAAGAGAAATAAAAGCAAACAAACCAATAAAAACGTTACTAAAAAGAAAAAGACAACTAACTATTAAAATGAAAAAAAAGTCAGTAACAGACTATAGCAAAAGAATTATTGAATATAAATATATAAGATACGCAAATGATTGGATGATACTAACAAATGGAAACGAAAGAATCTGTGAAAAAATAGCACATGAATTAAAAGAATGGTTAAAAGAAAAGTTAGAAATAAAGATACATGAAACGAAAACAAAAATAATAAACTTAAAAAAAAGTCCTTTAAAGTTTCTGGGATTTAGTATGATGATATCTAACGATAATAGAAAATTAAAAAACAAATCAAATATAACTTCCAGCAAAACAATAAATGTCGGGCTAAAAGTAGGAATAGATGATGAAAAAATAATGAAAACACTAAAAGAAAAGGGATTTATAGATGAAAACGAAAAAATCAGACACGTACCAAGATTGATTCAATATAAACCATGGGAGATAGTAGAACAATTTGCCTCAATTATTAGAGGAATATTCAACTATTACTACCATGCAATAAACGTTAAGTTGAGACTAAACAAGTACCATTATATATTAAGATTTTCTTGTTACAAAACTATAGCAAGTAGATACAAATCTACTATTAGAGATGTGATAATAAAACATGGAATCAATGTAATAATAGAGGATCCAAAAAAAAAAATCAGAAAAATACCATTATGCAGAGAAATTATGAATGATCAATGGAAATTAAGTGAAGAAAGAATAAAAATGCTGACTAAGACAAATAGAATAGAAAACGTTAAAGAAAAAACTAGGTACGAAAAAGATCCATTTAGCGTCAAAATAAGATAAAGCTACCTTACACGTTACGTTTGAAAGAATCAATTGTCAATAGTCGGCTGGAATTGAACAGAAAAGTTAGTGCAGTTTGCTAACAGTGACATAAAAAACAAAATAATGGGGTAGTATTATAGTATCTATCTAAAAGATATATTTAAAAAACCAATGAAGTTTTTAAAAAAAGAAATAAAACGTTATTTCCAAAAATTTTAGTATTCCAATAAACATGATCAGGCAAGCATAACATGAAAAAAAAGTAGAACATGAATTTAGACTTTAAACCACAAAATCTTCAGAATTTAAAAGAAGAAATTAAAAATACAAAAAAAGTACCCGGCAAACTAAGCAGGGCTAAGTGTGAAACAGTTATTCAAGCTTTAATGAAAAAGAAAAAAATAGAAAAGTTAGATATAGTAATGGGTTTAATATCCATTATTGCACAAAGTGGCGGAACCAATAAATCAGCGGGAACAAATTTAGAACACAGTATTAAAAACCATACACTTAACGCAGGCGAAATAAAAGCAACAATAAAAGAAATAGAACCAAAAGCAACTTTCAGACAATTCTGCAGGGAAATGCAAAATGAGATTCAAGCATACGCTCAGGAGTTAGAAATTGAAGGAGACTTATCAATGCAAGCTAGAAATGATATGCCGGAAGTAAGCATGGTAGAAGCAACTTGGTGCTCAAACTTTCAAACAGACAACCCATGTTGTCCAAAAAAAATTAGAGAATGGCTTAAGACCAATCAACAAAATAGATTTAACTGTTAATATATTAAACAAATCGGCCAAACGCAAAATGAAAAATAAAATCTCAAAAGAGATGAAAAAAAAAGAAAAGGAAAAAGGAATAAAAAAAATGAAAAAAAATAGAAAAAAAGTTATGTTAAAAGCTGAATATAAAAAAAAAACTATATATTGACATAATAGCATTTTTTAGAGAAATGAGAAAGAAACAAAAAAATTTTATTAAAGATGATAAGAGGGAGAGCCCATTGCAAGGAAACTCGCACGATGGGTTCGGGAACAGGTTTGTGGTAGGAATGCTGCTTATCGAGTTTCATCATGGTAATGCCTGCGTTAATAGGTGGTTACGGAAATTTTTTAGTACCAATTATGATCGGGTCACCAGATATGGCTTTCCCAAGAATGAATAATGTTTCATTTTGGTTATTGCCGCCTGCTTTGCTTTTATTAATAAGTTCGACGTTGACTGAAGGAGGTGCTGGAACAGGTTGGACAGTTTATCCTCCGTTAAGTAGTGTAGAAGGCCACCCGTCAGCTGCAATCGATCTTGGTATTTTTAGTTTGCATGTAGCTGGTGCTTCATCGATTTTAGGCGCTATTAATTTTATAACAACCATCTTTAACATGAGATGCCCTGGAATGACATTTCATCGACTTCCGTTGTTTGTTTGGTCAGTTTTGATAACAGCTTTTTTATTACTTTTATCTCTACCAGTTTTTGCAGGAGCTATTACAATGCTTCTAACAGATCGAAATTTTAACACGACATTTTTCAATCCAGCAGGCGGTGGAGACCCTGTTTTATATCAGCATCTATTTTGGTTTTTTGGGCATCCAGAAGTTTATATCTTGATATTACCCGGATTCGGTATAATTAGTCAAATTGTTTCGACATTTAGTCGTAAACCAATCTTTGGTTTTGTCGGTATGATTTATGCAATGTTAAGTATTGGATTATTAGGGTTTATCGTTTGGGCACATCACATGTACACAGTTGGAATGGATGTCGAAACAAGATCTTACTTTACAGCTGCAACTATGATGGATGAGAAGCTTACAATCCTTACTTTATTTTGTACATTTATAATTACCAGTAATTTTACTATGAAAAAGCTAACGTCTCTAGCGATTGTTGGTAAGTACAATTATTCCCTGCTCGATCGGACTTTGTCCGTGACGGTCAACTCTCTTGGGAATAAATTTTATGTTCTGGTTGAGATTACACGAACTTATAAAACATTTTCCTATTGTTTTATTCCTCCAATTTATTTTCAGTCATTTTTGGGGGACCGTATGATCTGTGTTATGTTGCACTTAGTTAATTATTCTTATATAGCTCTTAGTCTAGGAGTAAAAGTGAGACGAAAGATAATGAAATTCGCAGGGAACGGAGCAACCAGTCTATTTGGGAAACCGAATAATAAAGTTTACAGTAACACCGTTATTATGCATTATGCAGGTGTTATTTTATTTAATAAAATTAAACTGGACAGGGATATGTCGGTGGGGTTTATTAACCCCCGAGCCGCTGCAACTTTTAATAAGGGCGTGGCGGTAGGAGTAATAAGGAAAGAATATGGGAGAGTTTTGCAAAGATTTTACAGTAGTAAAGGAGTAAAACGTGATTTAGCATTCAGTCAAGAATGGGAATTGCTTGAATCGAATCTCATAAAAGATATTAAAAAAGGCAATTGGCCTAGATTAACGGCTAAAGCTAATATTGTTTTAAAGCAGCTTCAGGCTGAAATTTGCCGTCTTTCCTTAATAGGTTCCAATGAAATGGCAATGAAATTGATCGAAGCCTATTCTATGAATATTGTTATAAGGTATATCGCCATTAATAGAATTACGGTTCAGTCTGGTTCTACGCCAGGTATCGATAATTTCATTGTTAAAAACAACAGTCACAAAATTGATTTGTTGTTTCAAAGTAAAGAGACTAAATTAAGCTCGCTTTCAACTATGAAAGTTAAGCTTGTTGAAATTCCTAAACCTGATGGTTCAGTCAGAAGTTTAGGCATTAGTACAATGTTAGACAGAGTTTTACAAACCCAACTTTATTTATTATTAGATCCATTTTATGAAGCGAAATATCCTGAGCACATGTATGGATTTAGAAAAGGACGTAATACGCACCAAGCTGTGGGATTTTTAAAAGCGGTTTTGGAAAGGTCGGATGTTGAATACGCAGGACTAATATTACTCGATATAGAAAAATGTTTTGATAACATTTCGCATCAAGCTATCTTCACTCATTTCATTGTTCCTAATAAGTGGAAACCTCTTCTTTTTAGGTGGTTAAAATCCAAAACAGTTGATAAAAATAATCAAACTTCATCAACTGTTGATCGAGGTATAGTTCAAGGGTCGGTTATAGGTCCTATGATTTGTAATGTTATCCTTACTAAAGCTTTATTTCAAACGGTTAGTAGTTCTACTAAATTAGCTCTTTTTAAAGATTTTAAAGCTACAAGTTCGATCCAAAATGTAACCACAGGTAAAAAATCTCAAAGAAACATCTATAGAAATATTATTGTTTATGCTGACGATATAGTTATAACTACAACTAATCGCGATGAGACTGGTGATATTTTAACCGCTATTTCTAACTCGCTTCTGAAATTTGGTTTGAATGTTTCTCAGAAGAAATCTCAAGTTATAGACTACTCAGATGGTAAACCTATAAAATTTGAATATTTGGGTTTCTCTTTCGTTTATGTGTCTAGTAAACGTATAAAAAAAGGTGGTATTTTGACCCGTTACGACGATATTACTAATAGAAAATTTAGCAAAACTTTAAATGGCACTTATTTAGTATATCCTAACTCGGAAAAATTTCGTGATATTAAGAGTAAATGTAAATCTTTAATAAAGTTGCTACTCAAAGCTAGTCTTTTAGAGGTTTTAAACAAAATCAACCCTGTAATCCGCGGCTTCGCAATTTATTATACATGGTCTAATGGTTATAACAGGTTAAGAACTCTTGATGGACTTTTAGTTCGTTATTTTAAAAAGTATTTAATTAGAAAGTTCAGAAATAGAGGTGTTCGACGCCCTGTTTGGGTAGCTAAAAACTTTCTGGTATGTAAAACATCATTGGAGGATTCCAGTGGCAGATTTACTTCTCCTTATAATCTGAAATGGCACCCTCACACTAGATTAGTTAAAAGTAAGGATAACCGTAAACGTTTTAAGAAAGTTTTATTTTTAATAATGCCATCAAAAGTCTCCAAAATGTTACCTATTACGTCTGCAATCTTACCGCAAAATTTAAGAACTCAACCATACTATTTAGTTGATGATAAATTTGCCGCGAATTCTGCTAAATTGTACTCAAAAAGAATTAATACAGATAATTATAAGGAAAAGCTTTTTATTAGACAAAAGGGCATTTGCCCCCATTGTAAAATAGCTCTGGCTAATAGCGATAAAAACGATTTTTCTTTAGATGTCTTTGGTAATGATTTAGAAGTTCATCATAACAATGGGTTGGCTGAAATGCAAAAAATATCTAAATCTGCACATAAAACAGCGAACTCTTTTAATAATTTAACCTTGTTACATAAATCTTGTCATCTTGAAATTACTTTGAAAATTGGACTCCGGAGAGCCTAGTGCTGAGAGATTGGCTTGCTAGGTTCGGGTGGAGTGAAAAGTTTAATTAGCATCAATCTAATTAAATGAAGTAACTATCCACAGTATTGCTGTTCCTACAGGAATTAAAATTTTTAGTTGGGTAGCTACTATGTGGGGAGGGTCAATTCATTTTAAAACGCCTATGATTTTTGCTATTGGATTTATTTTTCTTTTTACGATTGGAGGTCTAACAGGAATAGTACTTTCAAACGCGGGACTGGATTTAGCTTTCCATGATACATATTATGTTGTAGCTCACTTCCATTACGTTCTTTCAATGGGTGCTGTTTTTGCAGTATTTGCAGGATACTATTATTGGATTGGTAAAATTTGTGGTTTCCAATATCCAGAAAATTTAGGTGTAGTTCATTTTTGGTGTACTTTTATTGGTGTAAATCTAACTTTTTTCCCTCAACATTTTTTAGGTCTAGCAGGAATGCCGAGACGTATACCCGATTATCCAGATAGTTATGCAGATTGGAATCTATTATCATCTTACGGAAGTTACTTTTCTGTTTTTGCTATATTTATCTTTTTTGTTTTAATATACGAAACTTTAACAAATATGGTAGAGTGTGAAGTTAATCCTTGGAAATTTGAAGATAATAATGAAACTAATTTTGAATATACACTAGAATGGTTAGTAGGTTCTCCGCCCGCGTTTCATACATTTAATGAAGTTCCATTAATAAAAGAAACAGTTGTGGTAAAAATCAATTAATATGGTTTCTCAAAGTTTAAGATATTTAAATCGACCAGTAATAAATATTTTTAATGATCATTTAATAGATTATCCAACTCCAGTCAATATTAATTACTTTTGGAACTTTGGTTTCATGGCTGGTATTTTTTTAGGAATTCAGTTAATTACCGGTATTTTTTTAGCTATGCATTACACACCACAAGTAGACTTAGCTTTCTTGAGCGTTGAACATATTATGAGAAATGTAAATAATGGTTGGATAATACGTTATTGCCATGCAAATGGTGCTAGCATGTTCTTTTTACTTGTATATATCCATATTGGTAGAGGTCTATATTATGGTTCTTACCACCAACCGAGATCTATGGTTTGGATTCTAGGTGTAATAATTCTTGTATTAATGATGGCAACAGCTTTTATGGGTTATGTTTTGCCATGGGGTCAAATGAGTTTTTGGGCGGCTACAGTTATTACAAACTTGTTTTCAGCCTTTCCTGTCGTAGGTGAACCAATTGTCGTTTGGCTTTGGGGTGGGTTTTCCGTTGATAACGCAACTTTAAATCGTTTTTTTAGTTTTCATTATCTATTACCTTTTCTTATATTAGCAGCAGTTCTTCTTCATATTGCATTTTTACATGAAGAAGGTTCAAATAATCCAATAGGTATCAAGAGTTTAATAAACAAAATATCTTTTTATCCATATTTCATTTTTAAAGATCTTTTTAGTTTTGTATGTTTTTGTTTGTTTTATTTTGGTTTTGTCTTTTTTATGCCAAATTATTTAGGGCATACAGATAATTATATTGAGGCAAACGCAATGGTGACGCCTGCTCATATTGTACCTGAATGGTATTTTCTCGTGCGGCTGTGAAAGTCTGAACCGGTTTTTACCCAACGGGCATCGCTGTGATCTATGTGAATATCAGCTTGAAAGCACCCGACGGGGAGATGTCAATTAATTACCCATAAGCAGTTCGTTATATGCCAACGCTCTAGCCAGCCCTAGTAACTTTGTAGGAAGGTGAAAAAGGACACATCTGGGCTAGTAAAACTCTGTCGCTCGACGATTGGACACGGGTACGCAAAAAAAAAAGTTGCCAACCAAAGGGTCTTTGCTTGGTCGCTCGGAAGTATTAACAATGTAACCTTAAAGATGGACGTGGTCGGTCGGACACCGAAAATTCTAGTTTCCACGCCATAGTTTTGACCGGATTAGTATAATATCATAGTTTTTTTAATATTTACAATTTATTTACAATTTAAAATTCATAGTTTTGAAATCAGCACCAATTAAATTCTCAGCACAGCGTATTTTAACCACTCACTTATTTATATTTAGAGGATCTACTGTTGGTAATTTTATAGGCATCATGTCCGGCTCAAATTTTATACAGACAAGGGCCCTCTCGACGGGCTCAGGGGAGGAGCGAGAAAAGCCGTCCGCGGTTGCGGATCAGGCCAATAATGCTCCGGCGCCAGACGTTAATAGTGTAAGTATGGAACAATGCTTGTTAAGTTATAATTATAATATCTACGGACTTTTCGACCTTGCAGTCACCCCAAGAAAGTTAGCACAAGCCTGGAATCAGCTTAAAAGTAAGCCAGGCATGATGTCATGGGGCCCCGACTTAGAGACCTTGGATAAAATATCTAGCAATTGGTTTGAAGTAACCAGCAAAAAACTTCTGGAAGGCTCTTTTAAATATCCTCCGGCCCAAAGAATTGATATTTCTAAAGTATCTGGTAAAACTGGTGTTAGGCCGCTGACCATCGCTCCCTTGCGAATAAAAATAATCGAAAAAGCATTGCTTAATGCGTTGGAGCCCATTTTCGAAGGTGCGTTCATAAAGGAGGAAATCTCTGCAGACTCATTCCTTTCAACTAAAAACCTAAGGTTATCCGAAAATAAAGGCGCGTATTCTTTTACCACAAAGGATGGTAAAAAAAAATGCTACAAGAAAACGGTGCTTCTAAAAACCATTTTTCACCAAACTAGCTTTGGGTTTAGGCCAGAAAGGTCGGCCCATATGGCACTACGCCGCATCAAAGGATTATGGAGATCCAACACGGTGTATATGTTAGATTACAAGATAAAAAACACTTTTGATACGGTGAATAAAAACCGTCTAAAAAACTGCTTTAATAAACACGTAGTCGACCCACGATTCTTCGTCGAGATCGACAAAATGCTAAACGCAGGTTACCTACAAGATAGTGCTTTTATAATCGGGGAGCTAGGTGTGAATCAGGGTAGCATACTGTCACCATTCCTATTTAACATTTATATGCATGATCTAGACATTTTCATTGATAGTCTAAATAAAGAATACGTCGGTTCTAAAAAACATTCGGAAGAATCTGGCTACGGAAACGCTGAAGCTCGAAAAAGCTATCGTGCTTTTACAGCTAAGTATTCGGACAACATGCTCAAAACTCTTAAAAAGCTTGGTTCAAAGGAGAAGTTCTTGGAACAAAAGAACCAAGACCGCCGTGCCCACTATAAAAAGTTCGGCAGAAAACTGGGCATAGATAAAGAAAATCGTTACGTACAGTACGTAAGATATGCTGATGACTTTATTATAGGAATTGTGGGTCCCCGTAGCTTCGCTGTAGAAACACAAAAATTAATTGACAATTTCATTAAAAGCACACTCCACATAAAGATCAGCCTCAGTGAAATTGTCCATCGGGATCAATCGGCCGTTGAATTTCTTGGTCACAACATTCAACTGGTGAATTTCAATGGCAAAGTAAGGACAAAGAATGCCAAACTTAACGCCATCAAGAACCACAAAGCTCGAGTCTTAGAAAGACTTAATTCTCAAAACAGCCGCCTTGCCAGTGCCACGGCAGACAGAGCAAAAAAAATGATGCTATGCAAGGTAGACAAACTCACGAAAGACCTTAATCTCAAGTTTAACAATAAGAATCTGGATCTTATCGGTGCTATCATAGCATACGACTATGTGGGTGAAGCGCTTGCCAAAAGCGTCAACTTAAAGAATGCTCGGGACCTATTAAATTTACGACTCAAGGATTCAGCGTTGCTTGGTTCGAACGAATCCTCCGCCATGGACAGATGGAAAACTCTCCTAGAACATAGGTTCAAAAACCAAGAAAGCATCGGCTCTTCCATATTCCTTGAACAGTACAAACGTCTTCGAAGTGACCTCAACTTCGAAGTTGACGGTGTCGGCAAAAAACTCAAAGCACTTCAAAAAGAGTATGAAGAAAAATGTAACGCCCTCGCTGCGGAATCTATAGACCAATTAACGGAAGATCGAAAGAAACATCTTCTATTAAGCCATTCCAACAAACAAAAACGTAAAGAATCTGAACTCACTTTTACAGGCTTATTTCCAGAGGACACAGTGCTGTTATCAAACTTGGCTCTTGACTTAACCGAAGAGGACTTGCGTAAATCATCGGTACGAAAACTAAGCATAAGAGCAAACCTCTCTAAGCTTATTGCTAAACTTCGCCTTTCAGGTTTCGTTCACCCTGAAAAAGATAAACCTTGCAGCTGCCAAAAAATGCTCCACAACACGGAGCAAGAAATTATTTCATATTTCAACGCAGTTATGTACGGGATCCTTAACTGGTTCTCCGGTGATGATAATTTTAACAAAGTAAAATCGATAATTGAATCTATCCTGCGCGTTAGTTGTTTACTTACTTTAAAACGTAAGTTCAACATGGCATCCATCCGCCAGGTAATTGAAATTTACGGCAAGGACGTCTCATTGAAATCAGATCAAGGCCCCGTTAGGTTAATATCGAAAGATAAAGTCGCCGCGTTCCCCAATAAATTCAACACCAAACCTAGAGACGTTAATGATGAACGGTTCGAATATTACAGCTTATTGGATCAAGCGCGATTTAAACAACAGGGATTCAGTCTTTTAACTAAGTGTTCGGTCGAAGGCTGTACTAATGTAGACATCGAAGTACACCATATAGCAAAACTTCATCGAAAAATCAATAAAAATGGCTTAATCACCATAGTCAACCGTTCTGGGAAAAGGGTCTCAGGCCTAGCGGGCTTGCTAACGGCAATAAACCGTAAACAGCTGTCGCTTTGCCGTTTTCATCACCTTGAATTCGAGAAACAAAAGTTTTCTCCTTTGGACGAAGGTTTCCTCAATTTGGCTCTTAATAGAAATAATGAACAATTCCCCCTCAAATACCCAGAAAACTTGGAAACAGTATTCAAGGGCGAGCCTTTCCAATACAAAAAAAATTAAAGAGAATAAAAACAATAAAACCTCTGACTTCTCAGTAAATTCGGTTGCCCCATTATGGCCAGTTTCTTAATCTACTAATCTTTCGCCCATTTTTACATTGCAAGATATCAGTGATCCGTGGCCAAAAAAATTATAACTTCCAAAAAGTCCCCCCACAAGCGGGACGTTAATCTTTATGTTGTTCCTCCCCCTTACATACTGTCTGAGCAAAGCTGTATACGCCAAAAGCGTACGTACAGCTTCGAGGGGACCTAGGTTACCCGACCCTTATTATGCTATTCTACGTTCAATTCCACATAAATTAGGAGGAGTTATAGCTATGTTTGCTTCTCTAATTATTTTAATGATGATTCCATTTATAACTATGACAAATGTTAGAAGTTCTAACTTTCGCCCATTACATCAAATTTTTTTTTGGTGTTTTGTGCTAGATTTTTTAGTATTAGGTTGGATTGGAGGTTGTGATCCAGAAACACCTTATCTAGAAATTGGTCAATTAGCTACATCATTTTATTTTTGTTATTTTTTAGGAATTATTCCTTGTTTAGGGATTTTTGAATCGCTACTCTTAGCGTATCAATGTGAAAAAATTTAAATCGTCTTATCTAAATTGATAATCAAAATTCTATCTATTGGTCTTCTTAACTTACTTGATTAGTCTATATGATACACAATATTGTTTATAATGTATTTTAAATAATATTAAAGTTTGAGTATTGTATTAAGATACAAAAATGATTGAAATATAAAAAATAATTAAATAAAATATAAGTGTTTCTTTATGATTGACTTTATAGTCAAAGTGGGTTCAATTCCTGCGGCATTTTTTTTGAAATGTTAAGTTTTAGTTTAATTTTTTGTTAATAACTTAGTATTTTCCATTGTTATGTATTTTTGAGAAAGTTAGTAATAAGGTAAAAAACTAAAAATCTTTTTGACAAAAATTCAATTCTTATTTTATATGGTCTTAAAGAAAATTTATATTTATTTCTGTAAAACAAAATGTTAGGTTATTACCATGTTTTTTAACGATATATTTTAAATGGTAAAAAATTTATTTCATACATAAAAATTGTTTGGTTCGATTCCAACTATCGTTATCATTTTTTTATTCTTTAAATGTGGTTTTTATGAATTTTAAACTTTTTATCAAAAGTAGTTAAGTTATTCATTAGAAAAGTTTGTAGAAATAATTGTTTTTTGTATGAGTACGTTTAATTCTAATATTAGAACTGTCTTTTTGTCTGAACTCTTTCGAGGTTTATGGATGGTTTTACAATATTTTTTCAGAAGAAAAGTTACATTAAATTACCCTTTTGAAAAAGCCGTTTTGAGTCCAAGATTTAGAGGAGAACATGCTCTACGCCGCTACTTTTCAGGTGAAGAAAGGTGTATAGCTTGTAAGCTTTGCGAAGCTGTTTGTCCCGCTCAGGCAATTACTATAGAGACTGAAAGTCGTATTGATAATAGTCGTAAAACTAGTCGATATGATATTGACATGACAAAGTGTATTTTTTGTGGCTTATGTCAAGAGGCTTGTCCTGTAGATGCAATTGTGGAAGGACCAAACTATGAATATTCAATTTTTAAGCGTCAAAATTTAATATATAACAAAGAAAAACTACTTAAAAATGGTGACTTATGGGAATTAGAAATAAAAGAAAATCATCTAAGTGAGTCAATTTATCGTTAAAAATTTTTATTATGTGTTTTAATCTTCAACTTTTTAATTTATTTTCATTTTTATTGTGTTTTTGTGCTTTTGCTGTAATTTTTTCGCGAAACCCTGTACATTCGATACTCTTTTTGGTATTTTTGTTTTTTAATGCTGGAGCTCTTTTAATCTTATTAGGTGCAGACTTTCTTGCAGTTTTGTTTTTAATAGTATATGTCGGAGCCGTAGCAGTCTTGTTTCTTTTTGTATTAATGATGCTTAGTGGAAAACTTTTAAAAACTAAAATAAATTTCTTTTATGGACCTTTGGTTTTATTACTTACGTTTATTTTTCTATTTGAAATTTTTTTGATAATTGAACAAAATTTAACATTTCTCTCAGAAAATGTTTCTCTTTTAACTCAAATTTTAAATCCATTATTTTTTTGGAGTGAAAGCATTACCACTTTTTCAAATGTTGAAATAATTGGTAGTGTTCTTTATACACACTTTTTTTATTTTTTTATTATTGGGTCGTTAATATTATTGGTTGCTATGATAGGAGCTATAGTTTTAACTTTATATAAACGTAATGATTTAAAGAGTCAGTTTATATTCAAACAAACTAAAAAAAGTTTTGAAGATTCAATTATATTAACAATTGACGATACTAATCATTCAAAAAACAATAGCATTTAAACTTTTGAAATATGTATATTGGGTTAATCTAATAATTTCTAAGAATACAATATTTTAACGTCATTCGATCTAGAAAATAGTTTCTCAAACGTAATCCACCCCTAATTTTCAGAGTAAAAAATTATTCAATTTTTAGTTGACTATTTTTTTGTTTTATTTTTTCTGATTTAAGTTACTTCACTTAGTTTTTTATCAAAGTTTAATACGCTTTTTATAATGTCATTTGACAAATATTTTATTATAGTTCTGTTAAAAAAGTTAGTCTTTTATACTTCAGTTTCAATTTTATATGGTTTTATTATATATATTTTTAAATATTTTCTTAAAGTCTTTAGCAATAGTTGTTCCAATACTTATCGCCGTAGCTTATTTAACTTTATTAGAACGCAAAGTTATGGCTTCAATGCAACAGCGCCGCGGACCAAACGTTGTTGGCTTTTTTGGTCTTCTTCAACCTTTCGCAGACGGATTAAAGTTATTAATAAAAGAAACAGTATTGCCAAGCAGTGCAAATACATTTATCTTTGTATTTGCTCCTATTTTTACTTTTTTGTTAAGTTTATTAAGTTGGTGTATCATTCCGTTTGGGATAGATTTAGTTTTTCTTGATTTGAATATTGGTGTGTTAATTATTTTTGCCATTTCATCATTAGGTGTATATGGGGTTGTATTAGCTGGTTGGTCTAGTAACTCAAAATACTCGTTCTTAGGAGGGTTGAGATCAGCAGCTCAAATGATTTCATATGAAGTTTCCATTGGTTTACTGATAATGCCAGTTTTAATTTGTGCAAATAGTTTAAATTTAAGTGTTATTGTACATGCGCAAAGTACCATCTTTTATGTATTCCCACTTTTTCCAGTTTTTATAATGTTTTTTATTTCTGCACTAGCTGAAACAAATCGAGCTCCTTTTGATTTACCTGAAGCAGAAGCTGAATTGGTTTCAGGATTTAATACTGAATATTCTGCAATGGGTTTTGCTTTATTTTTTTTAGGAGAATATTCTAATATCATACTTATTTGTAGTGTTACAAATATCTTTTTTCTAGGGGGTTGGCTCCCGCTATTTAATCTTTTAAATTTTATTCCAGGCTGCATTTGGTTTGGTTTAAAAACTACATTTTTGCTTTTTGTTTTTGTTTGGGTTAGGGCTGCTTTTCCTAGATATCGCTATGATCAGTTAATGAGATTAGGTTGGAAAATTTTTTTACCTTTTTCGTTAGGTTGGGTATTCTTTTTTTCAGGTTTTTTATTTGGATTTGATCTTTTAAGTTAAGTTTTTACGAAGAATTTTAGATTCCGTTAATAAAATTTAGATAGTTAATTGAATATTTTGTAGTTTTCCAAAAAATTCTTAAAATTTGTGAATAACAAAGTCACTTTAAAATATCTTTTTAAACGCTAACCAAAATTTATTGACTATTACTATTAACAAACATGTAACGCAATAAGGTATTTGCTTTTGCGAATTAAAAGTGCGTTAGTATTACTTAAATGACAAATAATCTAGTATCTAGTACTAATTGTAAAAAAATTTTCAGATTTAAAAATGTGCTGTTCGAAAAACTATTATCAATTGATGTTTTTTTAAAGAAAAAAAACATGTGCTCTAACCAAGCTAATTTACCAGTAATTTTGATTTATTATTATTCAAAGTTTAAGGATGTTGTCGTAAAAAATTATTAATAAATAATTTTTTTCTTTAGTTTGAATAAAAATTTCGTTTCTTATCATTTCTAATTTTCATACATAAAAATCTATATTTATGAATGAAATTTCTTTTTATAAAAATTTATATGAAAAAAAAAGTTAGACCGCTATCACCTCATCTTTTAGTTTATAAACCTCAATTAACTTCTATATTTTCTATTTTTCATCGAATCAGTGGTGGTCTTTTATTTTTGTTTTTTTTAGTTTTGTCAAGTCTTTTCTATTCTATCCATTTTTGTTTTAGTTTTTTTGCAACTTATTTTATTTATTATTATCTTTTTAGTTTTTTAACTACCATATTATACTTTTTGTTATATTTCCTTGTTTTTATTTTTAGCTTTCACATGATTAATGGCTTAAGACATTTGTCTTGGGATTTTGGTCTTGGTTTAGAGATAAAAAATGTATATATTACAGGAATCTTTGTTTTTTTTGTTAGTTCAATTGCAATTTTTATTTTAATTATATTTTAGAAACTTTTTATGTTTATCAATAAAGGATCATTTCACTGGTATATACAACGCTTTTCAGCAATCTTGTTATTTTTCTTCTTTATAGCTTTATTTCTTTTTGATGTTTTCAATATTGTTATCGGCTTATTCATTTTGATTTTATTAACTTTTCACATTGAAGCAGGGTTGGAAACATTCATAATAGATTATATGCATACTCCTTTTTCACTTTTTATTAGCGAATTGTTGGTTGATTTATTTGTGGTGTTTTTTATTAAATCTTTTTTTTTAACAATATTTTACTTTTGAAGTTATACGAAAAAATATGAAAAACACTAAATTTGTTTTGAACCAAATTAGAAATGAATTACTTGGAAACAATGTGTGATAGTTTTCTATCACACAGCGTTCAGAGTTACATTTTGACCCTTACCAAACTAAACTAGTCTTTAACTACACATCATAAAACAAAATTAAAAATCTTTTTCCTTTAGAGCAAAAGATCATTTAAGTTTTAAATGGTTTAGTTTATAAGCATGATATTGTATTTTTAGCTTGTTAAAAGTTAACTAAAAACTTGTTTTAACTGACTTAAAAAATCTTCACTATTTGTGAATTAATTGTTTCTTAAATTCTTTATTAATTTTTACTATAAATTATCTTTTATTAATAATACTTTTTTACCATTTATGTTTATTTTTGATCAAACAAAGCATTTATTCATGGCTACAATTTTATTCTTTATTGGTTTGAGTGGTATTTATCTAAACCGAAAAAATATAATAATATTGTTAATGTCAATAGAAATAATATTTTTAGCAATAAACATCAATTTTATTTTTTTTTCAATTTTTATTGATTGTATTTTTGGTCAAGTTTTTGCTTTATTAATTTTGACTGTAGCTGCGGCAGAATCAGCTATAGGTTTGGCTATATTAGTTATTTATTATAGAATTCGAGGAACTATAAGAATTGATTTTATAAATTTGATAAAAAGTTAGTTTTTGAAAATGTATTTAATTATATTATATTTACCATTAATCTCTTGCTTGATATCTGGTTTTTTTGGGCGTTTTTTAACTACAAAAGGAGTTGGTTTTTTTTCAACTTCTTGTATCTTTTTCAGTGTTCTAGTTTCAATCTTCTGTTTTTTTGAAGTTGCTCTTTCTAGATCTTTTTGCTATGTCAAATTATTAAGTTGGATTGATTGTGCATTTTTTGATGGTTGTTGGGGGTTCATCTTTGATAGTTTAAGTATAGGAATGTGTTGTGTTGTTACATTGATTTCGTATTTAGTTCACTTATATTCGACTGTTTATATGAGTCATGATCCACATCAAAGTCGGTTTATGTGTTATCTATCTTTATTTACGTTTTTTATGTTAATGTTGGTAACAGCCGACAACTTTTTACAGCTATTTTTTGGTTGGGAAGGTGTCGGGCTATGCTCTTTTCTCTTGATAAATTTTTGGTTTACAAGATTGCAAGCTAATAAATCTGCTATAAAAGCAATGGTTGTAAATAGAATAGGAGATATAGGTCTTGCTTTAGCAATTTTTTTCTTATTTAATACTTTTAAAAGTATTGATTTTGCAGTACTTTTTTGTTTAATTCCTCATTTTTGCGAAAGTGAGGTCTATTTTTTAACTATAAAAGGTAGCGTTGTTTTTTTCTCAAGTATATTACTCTTTTTAGCTGCTATGGGTAAATCGGCTCAGTTAGGATTACACACATGGTTACCCGATGCAATGGAAGGTCCAACACCTGTTTCAGCTTTAATTCATGCTGCAACCATGGTGACGGCTGGAGTCTTTCTTATCATTCGATGTTCGCCAATTTTTGAATATAGTCCTGAAGTTTTATTTATTATAGTTATAATAGGTACTTTAACATGTTTTTTTGCTGGAACCGTTGGATTAGTCCAAAATGATGCAAAAAAAATAATAGCCTATTCAACATGTAGTCAACTTGGTTATATGTTTTTTGCTTGCGGTCTATCAAATTATTCTGTAGGTTTTTTTCACTTATTTAACCATGCGTTTTTTAAAGCATTGCTATTCTTAAGTGCTGGTTCAATAATTCATGCGCTGAATAATGAACAAGACTTAAGAAAAATGGGAGGATTGTTAAAAGTGTTACCTTTAACTTATAGTGTCTTCGTAGTAGGCTCATTTGCTTTAATGGGAATGCCCTTTTTAGCTGGTTTTTATTCAAAAGATATTATTTTAGAAACAGCTTTTGTAAAGTATAGTTTAACAGGAAGTTTTGCATTTTGGGTTGGTTGCATTGCTGCATCTTTTACAAGTTTCTATTCTATAAGATTACTTTTCTTAGTCTTTTTAACAAAACCAAACGGTTTCAAACAAAGTTATCAACATGCGCATGAGCCTGTTTTTGGTATGCTTTTTCCATTAATTCTATTAGCTATTTTAAGTATTTTCATAGGTTTTATAACGAAAGACCTGTTTATTGGTTTTGGTACGCCGTTTTGGTTAAATGCAATTTATAATTTGCCGAAAAATATCGTAACTCTAGATCTTGAGTTCATACCAACTGTTTATAAGTTACTACCTCTTTTATTTAGTTTATTTGGCGCTTTTTCAAGTTTTTTTTTGTATCAACGATTATCTACTTTTTTTAGTAATTTTGTTTACAGTATTATTTTTGTAAAAATTTATACTTTCTTGAATAAAAAATGGTTTTTTGATAAACTACAAAATGAAATATTAACTTCAATGCTTCTAAAATGTGGCTTTAAGATAACTTATAAACAAATTGACAAAGGTTTGATAGAGTTTTTAGGTCCATTAGGTTTATCTATGTTTTTTATTTCTCTAGCTAAACGAATCATAAAATTACAATCTGGTTTTATTCATCAATACGCGATTATTTTTTTTTCAGGGATTATTTTTTTATTAATTAAAATTACGATAACTTTTTCATTTCTACTTTTTCCGGATCTAAACTTATTCGTTTTTTTAATTTTAGGGCTCATTTTTTTTTAATAATTTCAAAAATAAAAATAAAGTATGTCTATTTCAATTCTATCATTAATGTTATTATTTTTATTAAGTGGAATTTTCGTAATTTTACTAATTCCGGCTAAAAATCAAATTTTAATAAAACAAAGTTCTTATGTTTCATCAATTTGTGTTTTTATTTGCTCATTATCTCTGTTGACTCTTTTTGACTCATCTAGTTGTAAATTTCAATTTGTAGAGTGGTTTGAACTTTTAACGTTTTTCAATTTCAATTTTTTTATTGGTATAGATGGTATTTCAATATTCTTCATTTTACTTACAACTTTTTTGATTCCTATATGTTTACTTATTGAATGGTTCTCAAAAAAGAAAAATGTTAAAGAATATCATCTTTGTTTTCTACTTATGAATCTTTTTCTGATTATTGTTTTTTCAGTGTTAGATATTTTGATTTTTTATATTTTTTTTGAAAGTATATTAATTCCAATGTTTTTAGTAGTAGGTATTTTTGGTTCAAAAACTCGAAGAATAAAAGCAGCATATCAATTTTTCTTATATACATTGATTGGCTCTCTTTTAATGTTGCTATCTATTTTTCTGATTTTTTTTGAAACGGGATCGACAGATTTTCAAATACTCTTAAACTTTGAATTTTCAGAAAAAAAACAATTTATTCTTTGGCTAGCTTTTTTTATTTCATTTGCTATTAAAATTCCTATGTTCCCTCTGCATATTTGGTTACCTGAAGCTCATGTTGAGGCGCCCACAGCTGGTTCAGTTATTCTAGCAGGAGTCTTATTAAAAATGGGTGCATACGGTTTTGTTAGATTTTCGTTAACCTTCTTTCCAATAGCAAGTATTTTTTTTTCTCCTCTTATTTTTTTATTAAGTTTGCTAGCTGTTCTATATACATCGCTTAGTACTTTGAGGCAAATTGATTTAAAAAAAGCAATAGCGTATTCATCAGTTGCACATATGGGAATTGTTACAATAGGAATCTTTTCTTTTAATTTATATGGATTAGAAGGAAGCTTTTTGATGATGATAAGTCATGGTTTCGTATCAAGTGCATTATTTCTATTAGTAGGAATGTTATATGAAAAACATCATACACGTTTAATAAAATACTACGGTGGAATCGTACAGTTAATGCCGATATACAGTTTATTTTTTTTATTTTTTTCGATTGCAAATTTAGGTTTTCCAGGTACTAGTAGTTTTTGTGCCGAATTTCTTATCTTATTTGGTGCTTTTCAAATTAATACCTTTCTTGCTCTTTTTAGTAGTTTAGGTATGGTATTTAGTGCTGCATATTGTTTATGGTTATCTAATAGACTTTTATTTGGTCAACTAAAAATTTCGCATATTTCAAATTACTATGATTTACAAAAAAAAGATTTTGCAATTCTTTTTCCATTAAGTTTTTTTACATTAATTCTTGGTATTTATCCAGAAACATTTTTAGATATAATTCACGTTAGTGTTTCTAATATCCTTTAATATATTTTAATTTATCTATTATGACATTTTCTTTCAATATTGAATGGCTAGCTTTTTTACCAGAATGCTTTTTAACTGTAATACTTCATATCTTGTTAGTATATGCGGTTATATATTCTTCATCGTTTCGACATAATTTTCCTATTTTAATAAAAAATCTTTCGTGGTTGTCAATACAAACCTTTTTATTCATGTTTTGTTTAGTTTCAAATAATATTTTTCATAACGCTATAATTTTTAATAATTTCATAATAGTTGATTTTTTTTCAAGTTTGATTAAATTAACAATTATCATTTTGAATTTAATTTTGTTAATGATAGTATTAATTTATAATCAAATTGAAAAGCTTAACAATTTTGAGTATGTTATACTAAATATTTTTGCATGTTTAGGTATATTTTTTCTTATTTCAGCATATGACCTAATCAGTATTTTTCTAGCATTAGAACTTCAAAGTTTTTGTTTTTATATTCTATGTTGTTTTAAACGACAATCTGAGTTTTCTGTTGAAGCTGGACTAAAATATTTCATATTAGGAGCATTCTCATCGGGGTTTTTTCTTTTTGGTTGTTCTTTCATTTATGGTTTTACGGGCACAACCAATTTAGAAAAGTTATTTTTATTTTTCAATAGTTTTTCTAATGATTTTTTTAGTTTTGATATTGCTTGTTTTATTGGTTTAATGTTTGTATTAGTTGGTTTGATGTTTAAAGTTAGTTTAGCTCCATTCCACGTTTGGGCTCCAGACGTTTTTGAAGGAAGTCCATTTAGTGTTACAGCTTTTTTTTCATTTGTTCCAAAAATTGCAATTTGTAGTGTTTTTATAAGATTAATTCTGTCAATTTGTTATGTTTTTTTTGTACCTTTTCAAGAGTTTATCATTATTTGCTCTTTATGCTCTATTTTTGTAGGTGTTTTTGGTGCTCTTTTTCAAAAAAAGATAAAACGATTTCTAGTGTATAGTTCTATTAGTCATTTTGGGTTTATCTTTTTAGGGATTAGTTGTGGTTCTTTTGAAGGCATATTTGCTTCTCTTTTTTATTTGATTGTTTATATGTTTACATTAATAGTTATTTTTTCTCTTTTACTTAACATCAAAGTAAAAAAGACAGGTCAAAAACTAAAGTATTTGTCAGATCTTTCAAGTATTTTCTATCTAAATAATTTTTTAGGAGTTTCATTTCTTATTGTTTTTTTCTCTATGAGTGGTATACCTCCATTCGCAGGATTTTTCAGTAAATTTTTTATATTTCTTAATACTATAAACAACGATTTGATTATAGTTTCTTTATTTGCTATCTTGGTAAGTGGTTTGGGGTGCTTTTATTATATTCGTTTAGTTAAAATAATGTTTTTTGAAGCTTCAAATCTGGATTACATTTTTATAGATTTAAAAAAAGAAAATAGCTTGATAAGCAGTTTTTTTATTATTTTCATAACATTCTTTTTGACATCTCCAAATTTTGTAGTTATAATTTTATATAACAGTGTATTAGAATTATTTTTATAAAATCTGAAATATTTTCATCTGAGTAGCTCATAGGTAGAGCAAAAGATTGAAAATCTTTGTGTCAGAAGTTCAAGCCTTCTCTTAGATAAATTGATTAGAATTATGAACTTTTCTGCTATTGAACTTACAGCAATCATTGAAAATAGGTTAAAAGACTTTTATACAAATGTAAAAATTGATGAAACTGGTTTTGTATTAAATGTTGGTGATGGTATTGCTCGTGTTTTTGGTTTAAAAGGTATCCAGTCGGGCGAGATGTGCCGATTTTCTCAAGCTAATATATTTGGAATGGTATTAAATTTGGAACAAGACAATGTAGGTATTGTTATTTTTGGTAACGATAGAAATATAAAAGAAGGCGATACTGTCGAACGAAGTAACTTTATTGTTGAAGTACCTGTTGGTCGTGAACTATTAGGTCGAGTTGTAGACGGATTAGGTGTTCCTATAGACGGTTTAGGTGAATTAAAATCAGAAAAGAAATCTCGAGTTGAAATTAAAGCGCCTGGAATAATTCCACGAAAATCTGTTAGTGAACCTATGCAAACAGGTTTAAAAGTTGTTGATGGGCTTGTGCCAATAGGTCGAGGTCAACGAGAATTGATAATTGGAGATCGGCAAACAGGAAAAACTGCTGTTGCTGTTGATACAATATTAAATCAAAAAACCACTAACCAAACAAACGATGAGTTAAACAAATTGTACTGTATTTATGTTGCAATTGGCCAAAAACGTTCTACAGTTGCTCAAGTTTCAAAAATTTTGAAAAATGGTGGCGCATTAGATTATTCAATTATTGTTGCCGCAACAGCTTCTGATTCGGCTCCTCTTCAATTTTTAGCACCTTATACAGGATGTACAATAGGTGAATTCTTCCGTGATAATGGTAGTCACGCTCTTGTTATTTATGATGATTTGTCAAAACAAGCAGTTGCATATCGCCAAATGTCATTATTATTAAGACGACCGCCAGGGCGGGAAGCATTTCCTGGTGATGTTTTTTATCTACACTCTCGATTATTAGAACGAGCTGCAAAATTAAATAGTGATTTTGGTTCGGGTTCATTAACAGCATTGCCTATAATTGAAACGCAAGCAGGTGATGTTTCAGCTTATATTCCAACTAATGTAATTTCAATTACAGACGGGCAGATTTTTTTAGAAACTGAGTTATTCTTCAAAGGAATTCGTCCTGCCTTAAATGTAGGTTTATCAGTTAGTAGAGTTGGTTCAGCTGCTCAAATAAAAGCAATAAAACAAGTTGCAGGTACACTAAAATTAGAGTTAGCTCAATACCGAGAAGTTGCAGCTTTTGCTCAATTTGGTTCTGATTTAGATCAGGCGACTCAACATTTATTGAATCGTGGTGCAAAATTGACAGAATTATTAAAACAAAGTCAATTTTCTCCTTTAACAATTGAACAACAAGTTTGCGTTTTATTCTGTGGTGTAAAAGGATTCTTAGACAAACTAAGTATTAGTCAAATCGGTCAATTTGAAACTGAATTTTTATCAGCTTTAGATACAAAAGGTTCTCAATTAATAAGCATAATTGGAAGTGAAAAACTTATCAGTGATGAAACTGAGACAAAATTAAGAGCTTTTATAGAAGAGTTTCTAAGTTCTTTTAATAAGAATATCTAAAACAGCATTTTTTTGAAAGTTGATAAAAAGTGTTACGAGATATAATGTAGTTTGGTTAGCGTTTCTATTTTGGGAATAGAATTTCATGGGTTCAAATCCTATTATCTCGAGAAAAATATGTAGTGTATTGCAAAATTTAAAAATTTATAAAGAAAATGTCGAATTAATAAAAAAAACTTTTTGTTGTTACAAAACTTTTAAAAATCGATTGTTAAAAACGCAAATTAGCTTTGCTATCAAATTTATAATAATTGAACTTGAAATCGATTGTAGTTTTATAATAATCGAGCGTGAACAACTTTTCAAAGAAAGAAATAAAATGTTTATGAATGTCTTCTTTAGTCATAAAAATAATAAATGTAATTTTATTGATAATCTTATTTCACGAAAAATAAAAACTAGATTATTAAGTTTAACTTTTTTTAAACATGTTTCCTTTTTTAAAAAATGTGTCGAAGGTAGAGTTTATGGCACATTCAAAGGTTGTTTTACAGTTTTATTAAACGGTTTAGTTTGTTTGCTCCCCGTAAAAAATTGTTTTTATATGAATTCTATTATGGGTAATTTCAATATTTTTACCATTTCATATTTTGATAAAAAAAAAGTTAAACGTATTCTTTTATCTCAAAGAAATATTCATAAACAATTACACTATACTTTATTCAAGATGGCATCAAAAATCCTTTTCTTTAAAAAAAAGAAATTTTCAAACTTTTTAAGAAAGATTTGGCAGACGTAACTCAATAGGTTAGAGTGTTAAACTGTGAATTTAAAAGAATGAGTTCAATTCTCATCGTTTGCCTTTTTAAAACTATTTAATGAAACTTATTCAGACAAAGTTTAAGAAAATTTTCGAATGCAAAAATGTTGTAAGTCTTGTTCAAATACAAAAATTAAATAATAAAAAATTGTTATCAATAAAAAAAAAACTTTCAAAAAAAGATATAAAATTAAAATTTACTTCAAGTAAATACATAAAAATAATGTTGTCAAATTTAATAAGCATTAATTTTTATTTGTTATTACAAGGTGAGATTTTTATCTTGTATTCAAACCATAAAAATTGGGGGGCATTGTATAAAGATTGTGAATTAATTTTTGATAACTTTTATGTATTCACCGTTTTTGTGTCTGGTCGTTTTTTTTCGCCGTTAAATTTTAAAGATGAAAAAGTGTATTTATTACAATTCTTGAAAAATAAATCTTGGATTAAGCTTTTCAACATATTATCTTTTGTAAACGATACAGCAATAAATTTGATTCAAATCAAATTTAGAAAGTTGTTTAATATTATAAGTAAATTAAGTAATGAAAAATAAGTTTAATCTTAAACCAAATAAAATTGCGATTCGATTTACAGACGAGTCAGTTTCTTACTTTAAAATAATGGAACGAAAACCATTATTACAAGTTGATAAAGATGTTAAGTCAATTAAAAAGTGGGAGTTTAGTATTTTCGGTGTTAAGGTAACGTCCGTCGAAGAGAAACCTATTGATAAGTTTCGTAATAAATTTGTAAAATTATTCTTAAGTCAATAATTCAATGGTAGAATTTTCCACTCATAATGGAACTGTTATAGGTTCGATCCCTATTTGACTTAAATATTATAAAAAACTAAATGAAAGACACTTTAATTAGACATTTTTTATCAAATATAAACAATTTGAATCGTAAAAAACATGCTTTTGCGCAATTGGACTACAATAAAACAAATCATTTTATAGCAACTTTTTTGACAAAAGAAGGTTATTTACGCGGCTTTTTTTTTTTTCAAAAATACCTTAAAAAAAAAATTTGTGTCATTCCAAAATATGATGTAGAAGATAAAAGTTCTATACTTTTTATCGAAAAAAAAAATAAATTTTTCAATAACTCTCAATTTATAAAAAGAAAAGGGTTAACAAAGATTTGTAATGGTTTAGGTATAGGCTTAATCTCTACAATAAAAGGCTTTATTTCAAATGAAAGCACATTTTGGTTAAAGATAGGTGGAAAACATATCTTTAAATTAAAATGATTTAAATGAAAAAATCATCGTTTTTTATTTATCCTTTCAAATCTTTTTTAATTTTTGGTGGTTTAAAAGGTCGTATAGTTATAAAAATAAAAAGTTTAGAATTCGACCTTTTTTTTAATCAAAGTCAAATTTATTTAGTTCGTTATAATGCGAAGTTGTATAATTTTAATATAGTTTCTTTATTTTTAAGTAACTTTCAAGGTGTAAACTTTTGTTTTTCACAAAAACTGAATTTAATTGGTGTTGGCTTTCGATGTTGGGTTGTTTTTGAAAAAAAGAAAAAATTTTTAATAGTAAAAACAAGTTTGTCAAAAGATTGTTTTTTTTATATTCCACAAACAATCGATCTTTATTGTTTAAATGCTACAACAATTTTTATTAGAGGTATTAGAAAATTAGACATTAACTTTTTTATCTATCAAATAAAAAAAATAAAAAAACCAAATTTTTATAAAAAAAAAGGAATTTTTCTTGAAAATGAAATTGTTAAATTAAAAATTGGTAAAAAAATGTAAATGATTTAAAATGGTATATATTTTCGGAAAACTTTTGAATCGAAAAAAAAAAATATACGTTGCGTTAAAAATGGTATATGGATTAGGTTTGTTCCAATCAAATATTCTATGTAATAAATGTCAGATAGGCTTCGATTGTAAAGTAAAAAATTTAACTCAAACTCAAATAATCAATTTGTGTAAAGTTGTTGATCAAAATAAACTTTTAGTTGAATCTCATTTAAGAAATATAATAGAGTCAGATATAGCTCGATTAATTGTTATAAAATGTTTTCGTAGTTTTTTTCATCGTAAATTAAAATATGGTAACAAAAAATAAATTTGGAATTGTCTATGTAAATAACAACACGAATAATACAATAGTAACTATTTCAACACTGGATAAAAAGGTAATATGCAATGGTGGAACCGGTAAATTAGGTCTGAAAAAATCCAAACGTTCAAATAGTTTTGCAGCTCAAAATCTTACACTTTTTTTATGTTTAAAAGCATATAAAAAAGAAATTAAATTTGTACAAGTAATATTCAAAGGATTTGTTAAGTATAGAGATATGATTCTAAAAGGTGTTTTATTTTCAAGGTTAAAGATTGTTTCGATAAAAGATTTTACACGAATATCTTTTAATGGTTGTAAAATGAAGAAAAAACGACGGTTTTAATTAGACAAGATAACCAGAGTTAATCTATTAAATTGCAAACATTCAAACATTGGTTTGAATGCATTCTTAGTTTTTTAAACAGATCTAAGAATAAACAATTATTCTTCAATACTAAATAATTCTGTTTTTTGAGTTTGATATTCTATTAGTGAATATATTTATATATTCTCTTTTTGTTTTTATAAAAAGTCTTTTCTTGATTGTTAATGTAATTTTTCTATTTTAGTTTCAAACGATATTAATCAAAGGTATAGATTTTGATATAGGTCTTTTTTGAACACTACCATTAACAATAAGTTATCTACTTAAACTAAAAATTCTATTAGATTTTTTGTTAACGATTATTCAAAATAATTAAGTTTGGTTTCACTCATTACTACTTAAAATTAGTTTTAAGAAATCCGGTTCAAAACTCATGATGTTTTTGTTCTAAAGATAAAAGTTAAAAAATTGATTATCATTATAAAAATGATAATAGTTATCTATCGCATCAACTAAGTTATCTAAATGTCAGTAAATTTCAGCTCTTTTATTTAATACTAATTGAAAAAATCTATATGTTTTTAAACATTACTCTTAGTTATGAATTTAATTTTATTTTAATTTAATGGGTTGTAGCCAAGAGGTTAAGGCGTTAATTTTTGATATTAATAACAAAGGTTCGATTCCTTTCAGCCCAAAGTGTTTATAACTCAGTTGGATAGAGTTTTAGATTGCGGATCTAACTGTCAAAAGTTCAATTCTTTTTAAGCACAATGTCTTTTAATTGTTTTATCATATAAAGTCAACCACTTTTTTTGCATATTATAATCTATTTATTATTTATAGTAAACATAGAAGTAATATTTGAAAATGTTTTTAAATTGCTTCAATGAAAGTTTTAAAACGATAGATTATAATTTTCGTCGAAAGAATCGACCATTTTTATTTCGATTAATTTAATTATAACATTATTCAAAAATGTTAATTGAATAAATCAAAAAGTTTAAGATATGATAAATATAACTATGCAGATTTTATTTAAGTTTATGGTCAAGTATTTTTTTAATAGTAGTAAAAAAAAGAAATTTTGAAAAGAGTAGTTCGATAAACATTTATAACTTAACTGGAGAAAGTCTCAAGCTTCGAACTTGAATATAAAGGTTCAATTCCTTTTAAATGTAAAAAAGAGTCATTATAGTTTAATGGTAAAACAATTGCTTACAAAACAATTGATTTCAGTTCAATTCTGAATTTTGGCTAGAATAACTTTTTGTATGAATTTTTTTTTTCATTTTAATGAAATTAGAATACGTTTTATTTATATTAATTTTTGTTTTGTTTTGACTTTTTTAGCATCTTACAACTATTCTGATATCCTATTGTTTTTAATGACAAAACCATTAAATAAAAATTTTATGTTTATAAATATTTTTGAAGGTTTTTATTGTGTTTTCATTGTTTCGGTCTTTCTGAGTCTTTATTTTATTTCGTTTTTTTCTTTTTATTCATTGTTTGATTTTTTAAAACCAGGTTTAACTAAAAACGAAACAAATTTGTATTTATTTATAATCAGAGCTGAAATATTTATTAGTCTTATTACTTTTAATTTTTTGTATAATATCTTTTTGCCACATCTGATAAAGTTTTTGTTATCGTTTGAGCAAAATCAAACAAATAACCTGATTAATTTTTTTTTTCAAGCAAGATTACTAGACTATATTCTTGTGTTTTGGTCACTTTTCTGTGTTATTATTTCGTTGTTTCAAATACCATTTCTCGTTTTTTTATCTGTTCAATTTAAATTAGTAAATAATAATTTTTTTATTAAATTTAGAAGAGAATTTATTATTTTTTTTTTTATATTAGGTTGTCTATTGTCGCCACCAGATATATTAAGTCAACTCTTGATCGTAATTCCTTGTTTATTTTTTTACGAGATATTTATTTTTTTATTTTTATTTTCAATCAATATTTTGGAAAGTCGTTCAAATAGATGAAGGCCGAATTTGCTAGCTTTTAATACAATGTCCTTAGCATAATAGGTTCAAGCCCTATACTCTCCATAACGAATAAAACCTAAATTTCAAAACGTAAAATAATTTATGAAAATAGACATCTAAACATCTAAAATAATTTTTTGCTAACATAAATTATAAAAATTTATTAAATTTTTTAAGTAAATGTATCAGTTGTTCTAAATTGTTAGTTTTGATAAAAAAGTTTATCAAAGCTGGTTATGAGGAAGCTAGAAAATTTGGTTCCTTTAATAAAAGCTTTTTTCAAAGGAATATGAATAATTCGATTGTAAATAACGCCTATTTAAATCAATTCAATTCAATCTATCTACGTTAAATCTTATAAACTAAACTCAAACCTTTTTAAATAAAATAGGTATTGTAAACGAATTTGTTATTGAATAGAAAAAGTAATGTAAACAAATTTTCATGTTAAAGAAGTTAAGTCAAAGGCTTTAAAAAGTAAATAGTAAACCCCTTTTTGACCTTAACTTTAAGATATTATATTACGTTCTTTGTATTGATAATTTTGTTGTCAGTGTTGTGAAGTTCCGTAAAGATCCTATTAAGATTTATGATAAAATTGACGCCTTCTTGAAAAATAAATTTAAATCTACTCTGAGTCCTGAAAAGACATCTTTGCTCATTCTACTAAAAACTCATATTTTCTCTTTAAGTATCTTTATCAAGAAAAAACGAATAATTTTTCTGATAAAATAAAAATGACGCCTAAAGTTGTTTTAAAAACACCAATAAAATCAATTTTTGAAAAAGCTACTGTTTTCTTCAAAAAACATATTTGTATTGAGTCACTATTCGACCACAGATTAACAATAAGCTATCTACTAAAAATTAAAATTTTTATGATAACTGTTGATATGATAATAACCAATTATATTGGTAGGATTCGTTGATGTACTCTGCTTTCTAAACCGTGCGTGATAGTTTCTCATCACATGGTTTTTCAGCAACTTTAGTTTTTTAATAAAAATTCCAGAATTTCTTTTTGTCATTAAATTAAGTAGACTATAATTTAAGACTGGAAAAAGATTCTGTAGTATAAATTAAGTTCTCAAATCTTCCATTTTTATTTTCAAACTTCTGTATTTGTTGTTTTATCTCCATGATGTCAACCCTTTCGTCGAAATCATTTAAGAGAATTTTATTTAACATCGCCCTGAATAATCTTGATTTATTTATACTTAATTTCACTTCGCTCTCACTCGATGTTTTCCCACGATTTTTATTGATCATTACCTCGAGAAGGCTGCATACTTTTTTGAAAGAAAATGAACTTAGGTGAATGTGATTAATATTCATAACAAAACGACAACTGCAATGACGCACTATAAATCTTTTTTTAAAATCGTGTTTTTTTTTATACTTTAATTTACGAATAAAAGTCAAAAAAATACTTAAATTTAATTATAATTGAATATAATTCATTTCAGTTAAATATTCTATGTGATATGTGTTGAACGAATGTAAATTATAAACTAAACTTTTTAGTTTAAAGCTAAACACCTTAAGTGTTTAAATCTTCTAATCAAAATAAATCTTATTCAAATTTGGTTAAAAAGTATCGTAGAATTAAATACAACTTGATTGATTATCATAGATTAATATATGGTAACTAAACAAATGCGTTGTTTTCAGTTTAAATAATATTAAATTTTTTTGTATAGAAACCGCGGCTAGATAACATAACCAGGTTAATGTATTAGATTGCAAATCTTTAAATAGTGGTTCGAATCCACTTCTAGCTTTTCTCAAATAGATGTAGATATATGATTTTTTCTCCATTAGAACAATTCGAAATTGTTCCCTTTTTTTCATTACTTATAGGAAATAAGTTTGCATTTACAAACTCTTCATTTTTTCTTTTTCTAACTTTGCTTTTTATTTTGGTTTTTTTTCATTTAACGTTATTTCGATCGACTGTTATACCAAATAATTGGCAATTGATTTCTGAGTCGATTTTTGATTTCGTCCAGAGTATGTTAGTTGAATCTTTGTCTAAAAAAGGAGAAAAATTTTTTCCAATTGTATTTACAACTTTTGTCTTTATTTTTTTTTGTAACATCTTAGGAATGATACCATATACCTTTACAGTAACTAGTCACATATTCTTAACATTTAGCTTAGGAATGATTTCGTTTGTTGGATTAAATATAATTGGTTTAATGAAACACGGTTTTTTCTTTTTTAGTTTATTTTTACCACCAGGTGCACCTTTAGCATTAGCTCCTTTATTAGTACCAATTGAAATTATTTCATATGTCTTCAGAGTTGTTGCATTATCCGTTCGGTTATTTGCAAATATGATGGCAGGTCATACTCTTTTAAAAATTTTAGCTACATTTGCTTGGAAAATGATTTTAGCGGGAGGAATCTTTTTATTTGTACAGTTATTTCCAATGTTAGTTATTATTGCAATAACAGGCTTAGAATTAGCAATAGCATTTTTACAGGCTTATGTTTGGACAACTCTAATTTGTTTATATTTTAGTGATGTAATAAGTTTACATTAAAACAAAAAAGTGATAGATCTATAATTTAATGGTAAAATATACATCTGATAAATGTACTAAAATAGTTCGATTCTATTTAGATCTAATGAGTTGCAGCTAAAAAGAATTAATGTTTTAGTTTTTTAATATTAACGATGAAGGTTCGATTCCTTTCAACTCAAAAATACTTAAAATTCAATTGAACGAAAGACTAGAATATTATTCGAATCGTTAAACGTTCAAAAATATTTAAATGTAAAATTGCAAATTATAGACTATTTTGAAAAACTCAATTTATGTATAGTTGAATATGTTCTTTTTCATTTGATTAAAGACTATGAAAAAATATCATTGTGTAAATATTTTTTTTAAACAAACTTCTGTTTTTTTTATTCAAAAAGTAATCTGAAAGTTGTTAAAAAAAGATTACGTTACTTCACCTTAAAATTTTAGCGTCTATTTACACTTTTGATAAAAAGACAGATTTAGTTTTGTTTTCTATTATTTTAGCCCTTTTAGTTTAAAGGTTAAGACACCGTCTTTTCACGACGATAATATGAGTTCGATTCTCATAAAGGGTACAAACTTTAATTATGAAAAGAGAATAATTTAATTGGTAAAATAATAGTTTCCAAAACTATTTTTCGAAGTTCAAATCTTCGTTCTCTTGGGAGATTTAATCTCAATGTTAAATAAAACAAAATTTATGGTTTCAAAAATTGACGATTTATTAAACTGGGCAAGAAGAGGGTCAATTTGGCCCATGACGTTTGGTTTAGCATGTTGTGCTGTTGAAATGATGCATGCTGGTGCAAGTAGATATGATTTTGATCGATTCGGAATTATTTTTAGAGCGAGTCCACGACAATCAGATGTTATGATTGTTGCTGGTACATTAACAAATAAAATGGCACCAGCCTTACGTAAAGTTTTTGATCAAATGCCAGAACCAAGATGGGTCATTTCGATGGGTAGTTGCGCGAATGGTGGTGGTTATTATCATTTTTCTTACTCAGTCGTTAGAGGTTGTGATAGAATTGTTCCTGTAGATGTCTTCGTTCCAGGTTGTCCTCCCACCGCAGAAAGTCTTTTATATGGAATACTCCAATTACAAAAAAAGATAAAACGGAGTAAAATAGTTCAAACTTGGTTTTTAAAATAAAAGTTTTAATAAAATTACTAAAAATATAAATTGGTCTTGTTTGACACTTTTTGTCATTAACTATCGATTTTTATTATAAGACTTGCATGTTCTATAAAAATAAAATGAAATGAAAAAACACAAATTTAATCAAATCTATATTAAATCTTATTAATGAGTCTAAATATCTACAAATTCGTATATCGTAATCTAAAGAATTTTATCAAAATAAATAATTCATTTCATGGATTATTGATTGAAACACAAAAAAACAAATTAAAACAAATTTTGTTTTTTTTAAAAAACAATGAATTTTGTTACTGCAAAATGTTAATAGAAATTTTCGCTATTGATCTTGTACAAAAGAATCGGCGGTTTTGCTTAAATTATCTACTAAGAAGCTTGAAATACAATTACCTTTTAACTTTACAAATTTTCATAAGCCAAAACTCAACAATAAATTCAATAACAATGTTGTTCAAAAATGGTAATTGGATGGAACGAGAAGCTTGGGATATGACAGGAATTTTTTTTCATAATCATCCTGATTTGAGACGAATTTTAACAGATTATGGTTTCGAAGGTTTCCCTCTACGAAAAGATTTTCCACTTTCTGGTTTCAAAGAAGTTCGCTACGACGATAGTCAAAAAAGAGTAGTTTCTGAACAAATAGAATTATCTCAAGAATTTCGACTTTTCACTTTTGAAAGTCCTTGGAATAAACACTATGAAAAGGAACAGTAAAGTTGCTATTCTTCTGGTTATAATGACTTTAAGTCTTGGCTTAATTTCATTTAACCTTTTTCCGTTTACGATGATTATATTGATAACTTTTATTAATTCGATAATCCATATCAAAGATATGGATTCTTTTTCTCTTGATTTAGTTATAAAAAATTCCTTAAATGCTTTTTTGAAATCGTTCTTTACTTCGTTCGTTCAATGGTTAACGTCGGGGCTATTAGCTCTAGTTCCATTTGACGAAATCATTGTTATTGGTGGCGCACCACCTTTAGATGCTCCGGTAGCTAACATCAATGCTACACCAGCGGCAGGACAAACAAATTCTCCGCCAGCACCTCCTCAAGGCGTGTTGGTAGGTGCAGGGGGGGCAATCACTGGTGCACCGCTAAACGAAGTAGATGATAATGTAGCGCCACCACTTCAGGGTGGTGTATTAGATGGGTTGGTGGGGTCTCCAATCACTGGTGCAGCGCCAGCACTAGCGGATTCTCCGCCACCCGCACCTCAGGGAATATTTATAGGTGCGGGGGCTCCAATAACGGGTGCACCGTTAGAAGAAGTGAGCGCTGGTGCAGCGCCAGCGAGTTCTCCGCCACCAGCTCCTCAAGTAATGTTGGTAGGTACGGGAGCTCCAATAACGGGTGCACCGTTATATGAGGTTGACCCTATAACCGGAAACCCTATCGGAAACCCAATCAACCCCAACAACTTACATCAATCAAACAGTCAATAACTTAAGTATCGAAGACTTGGAATGTCTTTTTTAACAGCCACGGTTATACTCTTGGAATAACATTTGCCTTCGTATCAGCAGGAGCAAATGTTAATATCCCAATAATATCTTATACCTCTAGTTGTGTAGAGTCTTCAACAATTCTTACTAAATATAAGCGACTTTACTAGATCGCCGCACCAATGACAAAGTTCTCCTAAACTAAATTTATAAAATAAAAAAATACCAGATAAATATTTTTAAGTGCTTCCTGGTTGACTAATTTATTTAGGGTGGAGTTCAAATCCCACAGCACTTTTGAATAAAATAACAATTTTATAAAAAATTGTCCAGAAAACATTAGCACCCTTTTATCTTTTCTGCAGCAAGAGCCGTTATGTGTCTATTCCTGGCCATCTATAGAACAATCTACCATACAATTAACCAGGTCATTCGTATGGAAAGGATATTACCTTTTTTTCCTTTGGTTCTTATACAAACAGGTTAGTAACTGGTCTTTTTAATAACTATATTCTGCCTGTAATAAGTTACCCATTTTTTTATTAAATTCTTGCATACCATCACCAAATTGGAGTATAATAAATTACTTTAATAAGTTTTTATTCTTTACCTCACCGACAATAGCACTTTCCCCTCCGTCGCCTACGGCTCCTCGGGCTCCGCTTATAAGTGTAGCAACTACAATCCTTAGTTTACCAGTGCAAAAATTGAATGATTATAACTCTGTTCTTTTGAGTGCATAGCCTTAAAATAAGTGTAAATTGTGTCTAATTCACACAATTTGCAACAGTAACCAGAATCTTCAGTTATAAACATTCAACAACAGCACAAAAATTAAGAAAATCAACTCTAACTTCAACGTGTTTCACAGCAGGCTATAAATCAAATATCCTAGTAAAATATTGAAGAGATTTTGCAACAATTAGAAGAAATTCGACTTAGCAAAATGTTCAAATTCAAATTAGGCCCTCAACTAATGAAACCTTTAATTTCTTCGTAACTCGAAAAAGTTATACAACAACAAAAAAAAAATTCAAAGAATAAAAAAACGTAAACAAGAAAGCCATTGTAGTTTAATGGTAAAACAATTGTTTTGTAAACAATTAATTTCAGTTCAATTCTGAATTTTGGCTAAAATAATTCTCTGCGTGAACTTATTTTTCATTTTTTTAATATTTTGGCATTTTACTGCTTTTGATAATAAAGCTATTAAATTCTATGCTTTTTAAAAGTTTTTATTTTGATTACTCATTTAATTTTGTAAAGACAAACTTAACTAGGAACAACATAAGTTTATGTTTTTTTACAACTCGAACTTAAACTTTTACCAGTTTCATTACTCAAGATATCATTCTTTATTTTTATTTTGTTCAACTTTGAATAGTAAAAAAAGTATAATCTTCGTGTTAACTGGAGGAAGAGTTTCTTGTTTTTTGTTTGTAGCAAATTATTTGTTGTCATTGTTAGATATGATAATTTTTAATACATATTATGGAGAGTTGCTCGAACGGATAAGAGGCGAGTTTGCTAAACTCTGGCACACTATTTTTAGTGTAATAGGTTCAACCCCTATACTCTCTATAACAAACAAAACACAAAATGGTTTTAAAAAATCAATTAGAAAACTCAAAAAATCTAAAAAATTTTACTGTAAATTTTGGTCCACAACATCCTGCCGCACACGGCGTACTACGATTAATTTTAGAATTAAATGGCGAAACAATTACTAAAGCTGATCCACATATTGGCTTATTGCACCGAGGAACAGAAAAACTAATTGAAAATAAAACATATATTCAAGCATTACCATATTTTGATCGTTTAGATTATGTTTCAATGATGTCAAATGAGCACGCTTTTGTATTAGCAATTGAAGAACTATTAAATATTGATGTACCTTTAAGAGCGCAATATATAAGAGTTATTTTCTCGGAAATAACACGAATTTTAAACCATTTATTGGCAATTTGTTGTCATGCCATGGATGTTGGTGCATTAACGCCTATTCTTTGGGGGTTTGAAGAAAGAGAAAAGTTAATGGAATTTTATGAGCGAGTTTCTGGAGCTAGAATGCATGCTGCATATTTTAGACCTGGTGGAGTTAGTCAAGATCTTCCCTTAGGACTATGCACAGATATTTTTAAATTCTGTGAACAGTTTAGTTCACGAATTGATGAGCTTGAAGAATTATTAACAGAAAATCGAATTTGGAAGCAAAGATTGGTAGACGTAGGAGTTATCACGTCTGAACAAGCTTTAAACTTAGGACTAACTGGTCCTTTACTTCGCAGTACAGGTCTTCCTTGGGATCTAAGAAAAGAATCACCATATGAAATCTATGATAAATTATCTTTTGACATCCCTATAGGTAGAAATGGTGATTCTTATGATCGTTATTGTATTAGAGTTGAAGAAATGAGACAAAGTTTGAATATAATCGTTCAATGTTTAAATAAGATTCCTGAAGGCCCTTTTAAAATAAACAATATGAAAATATCTCCACCAAACCGCACTGAAATGAAAAAATCAATGGAAGGTTTAATTCATCACTTTAAATATTTTTCTGAAGGTTTCAATGTGCCGAAAGGTTATGCTTATGTAGGGATCGAACATCCAAAAGGTGAATTTGGTGTTGCTTTAGTTAGTAATGGAACCAACAAACCTTATCGTTGTAAAATAAAAGCACCTGGCTTTTTACATTTGCAATCTTTAGATTTTTTGTCAAGGGGTCATTTATTAGCAGATCTTGTAACAATTATTGGAACACTTGATATTGTTTTTGGAGAGATAGATCGTTAATTACATTCGTAAAAAGACAAATACTAATTTGCAATCTAAGACCAATATTGAAACTTTTATTTGGTCTAAAAACCTTAAAAATAATATTAGTTTAGTTTACTCTATATTCCATGCAAATTTTTTTGTGATTTTACACATTAACACACGCGACACATGTAAAAAAAGCCAAGAGGTTCAATATCCAACTATAGTCATAGTACATTTTTAATTACAGAAATATTTTTTTATAGAAGTACCTTCAATGAGAAAATGAGAACTACAATAATAGAAAATGCGGGACTTAACGAATTAGAGATAGTATTTTCACAGCAACAATTAGAGTCGATTTCTGTAGTTGCAACTATTAATAGTAGCACACAAGAGTTTTTTTTATCAGAAAAAAAGAAAGCTCGGAACAGAAGTTTTATCTAAGATAAAATAATTTCCTTACTATTTAGAGAAACTTGGCTGTAATATCAAATTTCCCTTCTGGAAAAGAGGTAAATAATGTTAATAAATATGTAGAAAAAAAAAGGTTATTCCTTAGTTGTGTTAATGCAAACGTTGTTCCAACCCAATGTTCAATAACAACAGGAATGCGAATCTTAACTGAAGGTATGGATACTTCAGAAAAGAATCGTCTACGTACCCTTTTTGCATTCAATATCGGTAGCAAGTGGCCTTGTTAATATACAAAAGCATGAGAATCTTTTTATATACTTGTCTGCAATTTCAAGACTTGATATGGAAGATAGCAACACCCTGTACTTTTTTATGAAGACGACTAAGCAATCAATAACAAAACAAGAATATGCTCGTGCAATATTACACAGGATTCGACAGAAAAAACATGTGCTCATCAAAGAGAATTTCACGATGAACTATCAGAAATAAAAAAGGACCAATTAATTACAAATATTGGAAAAAGAATTAGCCAAGTTTCAAACTACAACGTTGAATTATAACAAAGTAAAAAAAATCTCAATCGAGATCCTAAAACATTGGGCAAAAGTTGGTGCTATAAGTTTTTTAATAAGAGATACCTTGTACGTGATAAAGCCATCACTTCTAAAGAAGATATATCAAATCCTAACAAGTGATAGTCCTGATCCGGAAGCAAAGACTCTTGTTCAAAACAATTTGAAACGTTTTCAGGTTTTTCAAAATTTAATGAAAAATAATATATATATATGCAACTGTCCCCGCGCAGATGTAAAGAGCGGTATCTATATACAATACTTGTCACAAATACGGAAAAAACACAATGTACCAACAATATTTAAAACAAAAACTATGAAATTAGAAATATTTTAAAAATTACGACCTGTGTAAGAAACGCGACATATTATAATTTCGAAAAAAAACATGTAGGTTGAGTATCAAAATACCCCCCTCAAAATCCGGCGTGCGACTTCCATCGCACCAGACTCCCTCGAATATAAAAAAAAACTAATTCCTTGGTTAGTAGTAGACACAGTCCAAAATTTTATCTTTAAATATAACTTAAAAGCGGTTATTCCTATTGTCATGACTTTAGTAAATACTTCTTGTCAATGTTTTTAAGATTTAACTTGTGCCATTTTCTATGATGTTTTCAACACAAGAGGTATCGGCTTCCTTGAAAAGATTCAACCATAGAAGATCCTTTAAGTGTTTTATTTCTTGATTTAATCGATTCTTTTCTTTTTAATACGCCACAAAGCACGAACATGATGTACTTCAATATCACTATTGGTACAATCAACGACCGCACATTTGCCAGCGAACAATGCTTTTGGGATTGACAACTTCACTATTGGCTTATCTAAATCCGTCAAACAATAGAAGGGATCATTTATCTTGGTGAAACCCCGAGTACAATGATTTATTTCGTTAGAAGTAGGGAAGGAAACCAATTCGTGTAGATTACTTTAAGAGATTTACCATATGAACTAATAATTAAGTGGACTTTATGCTTTCCAGCGAGAGTGTGAATCAAAAACCATCGTAAGTGATAATCCACAAGTTTCTTAACTTTGTGAAAGTTGACCGCAGGCCTATAATAACTTAAGAACCCTAACCCCTTTAACTTATAATATTCAATGATGGGGTATATTATGATACCGGAAGATGACACCGCTAGTTTAGGTCTGCCACTTTTGTCTAATATACCCCACAAGTCTTTAATTTATTCTTCAGATCTCTTATGAGTGTTAACCCTTGAGGTTGGCCATACATAACAATGGTCCACGTGCATTTGTTTAAACTTAAAATTAGATTTAACTGTAGTCGTTCTCTGTTTTAAAACACTCCATATTGTTCAGCACCTGAAGTGTCAGGCAAAGCAGAGCTTCTTTTTGAGCGGTTTCCTTTATGGCCTTCAATTTTTCATTTCTATTAGCAACACCATCAACCAAAGCTTTTAGCGTTTTACGCTTTTCAGATTCATAAATTTTGAGCAAGGAATTCTTGTACCGCTCTACCATAGACTTCTTATAGATTTTAAGAATGGTCTGGTCTACTCTTTTTCATTTTAGATATTGTCTCTTTTCTTTGTCCAAATTAATATTTGTGTAATTTTCCTCTTTGAATGTTATTAAACTTTTTACAAAAGAATATGCATGGATATTTAACGGATACACAGAATAGTAAGCTCTACTACGAAAGTCTATGAAAGTAGAGAAAAAATAACAAAGTCTTGCATTTCAACTGACAACATTAAAATTGAAAGAAACTCACGGAATAGATTTTCTAACTTAGAGTAGTTGCCTTTGATATCTGATCTCAGCCGTATTATAATTCTTAAATAGATAGCTTTTAATAACGTCCTGGACAAACGGGTTTTCGTTCTTATCTGTATCACGTTGCTTATCTTCCTTGTCTTTAAAAAAGGCTTTGACAAATTCCTTCAGCGGTACTTTTATACCTTTATCCTAGCTATTAATCTCCTTTCGCACCTGTTGGTATTCAGTATTGTTTTTTATAAAAGTCGAATAGTTTTTTACTTGGATACCTCCTTCATCCGTTTGCCTGCAAAAGCGATTGAATCTTAAATGACCTTTTTCCTTTCCAAGCAAAAGCTTTTGAAGGATATTTGCCAGCATATTTGCTAGGGTTTCCTTATTAATTTTAAAAGGAATATTTTGTAAATAATTTATAACGTTAGCACAACCTTGACCCATTGCACTTTAGTATTGCAATTCCAATCCTGTCTCATTCGAACTCCCTCCGTTGGAATTTTAAGATATCCTCCATTTATAAGTAAACTTTCATCCGATAATTTTCACTCTCTTGAAAAATGAACCATTGGAAGTAATAAAAAAATTTCTAATTGAAACGGCACGATTTCAAAAAATTGCTCCTTACTTATCCTAAAATAGTCGATTGTTTTGTAATTACTTGTAAAAAAATTCCTTGTCAATTTTAAATTGTTAATAAAAAAGGAAACAAAAGAGGACCGGATTGCGTAACCTTCCTCGGTTGTAAGATTAATCTCTTCTGATTTTTTGAGTTTAAGTGTACTTTTTAAAAGATTGATAGTATTTTCTACCAGCGTAATTTTTTGTACAATAAAATCATCATCTTGTACTTGGCATGGTACGTAGTAGCCTAACTGCAAGCTATTTTCGTGCAATTCACGCTATTTCACAATTGCAGTTTTTAACCTTATAGCAATAGCTTTACACATGTAAATTGTGAGCTCTTTAACAGAAAGATCCTTGAAAAGTTTGTTGTAAACTTCCTTGTTAGTCATCTTTGTCTTTGTTTTATTTCTAATAACTAACTCCCCGCAATCTTTGTTTTTATTTGATAAGAGATGTGTTTGAGGGCTAAAGTTATTCGGTTTTCTACATATTTTTATGGCAACATTCTCACATACTTTTAAAAAGTTATTATTTAAACAGTGGTTGTCCTGTACCTTATGACCACCCAATATATAACTTTCAATCAAACTTTGTTTTTTACGTACAGGTACGTTAGTAAGGGACTTTGGAACCTTGCATTCATAATTATAATATTTAATTTTAAAACGTTTTTCTATTCACCTAAATAAATTCGAGCAACCTGTTTCGGTCACATTTTTCTTAAAAAATCCAAAAAGCACAGAAGAGGTTTATGTTTTCCTGACCCAATATATATTTTTTATTTTTATTTCAGGGAAATATAAACTAAAATCAGATTCAAAATCTTGCACAGTGTAACAATAACAATGCTCGCATTTTCCCGTGTAATCCATTTTATCGCTTTCATCACCATTTTTCACTAGTATCTAAATCGCATTTTTATACCCGTCTTTTCATCTGCAACTCTCACTCTTCTTTTTTTATGGTTTTGAGTTAAATAGTTTTCTACCACTTTTAAACCAGCGAAATCCGAAGAGAATAATTTCTCCAAGTACTCTTTTACTACGTCTACCAAAATTACCCCTTCCCTCGAGATTATGAGACAAACTATTAATCTTTATTTTTCTTTTTTTTATTGAAGGTATATTTTTAGAGAGGTACCCCCCCTCCTTTATATAGGCAGTTTTTCTTAACTTCGCTCTCTCCGTCGGCGTATTGCTGAATTAAAGTTCTTCTTATGCAAAGATATAGGTTATACAAAAGCACCTACCTCTGTTTTGTATAGGCGCATTTTCTCAATTTGTCGCTACTTGTGTTTTAAGGTAGAAAACAAATACATCAAAAAAAGCTTAAGAACACACTGACACCACTGCGTCCCATGTGTTAATGTGTAAAAGCTCCACTCAGCTTTCACAAAAAAATTTGCATAGACCGTTAAACTTTTAAAAACGACAAAAGTTTAACGGTCTATGCAAATTTTTATTTTTTTTGTTTTTTTGGATATGCAAAATCACCAAATTTCAACCCAACCATGTTTTCACAAACATAAATTTTTCGAAGATAACTGCTTCCATTTTTTACCAAGAAGTATTTTCCTACAAAACATGGGAATATTGTAGTTTTCCTGTTCATTATACTTAATCTTTCTTTTTTATTGAATGAAAATTTAAATATTAAAGGGCCTTTCCAAATTGATCTCATATAAAAGATAATTTAAAATCTATATTCGATAAATATTTTGTTTATCTCTACCATTTTTTGAAAGTTTTCACAAAATTTTAAACTAGCACTTGTTAAATTTAAAGTTCCAATTACTTCATCTAACAACTGTTTATGGAAAAAGTTTCTTTTATTTTCTTTTAGACCAGTTATAAAAAATTGCGTGGCCAACAGTTGTTGTTTCTTCTGTTTTATTTCAAACGGAATTTTTGTAGTTTTTGTTCGCGTTTTCTTCAATTGTATTTCATAAAATGGTTTGACAATTTCTGTCGCCTTTTTTATTTCAAGAATCGGACTCTTTTTTTGATTTTTTTTTACTTCTAAACAAATTTTTTTGAAAAATATCTCAGTCTTTTCTTTTAATCCTCTTTTAGTGAATAATTTTATCTTATAAAGATCGTTACGTAGTTTTTTTAGTTCCATATTTTGAACGGGCTTTTTTTTTATTTTTTACGCCATGTAAATCTAAAACACCTCTTATTACCCGATATTTTACTCCGGGTAAATCTTTAACTCTACCACCTCGAATTAAAACAGTTGAATGTTCTTGTAATGTATGATTTTCGCCAGGAATATACGCTAAAACTTCTTTACCATTACTAAGACGCATTTGCACAACTTTTCTAAGAGCAGAGTTCGGTTTCTTAGGGGTTTTTGTATAAACTTTTAAACAAAGTCCTTTTTTTTGAGGACATTTTTCTAAAGCAGGTGTTTTTGACCAATTCTTACCAAATTTTAATTTTCTTTTTAATAATTGTTGAACTGTATTCATTATGCAAAAAACCTTAAATATTTTCTTAACAACCGCCCCACCAATAAATAGAAACAAATAAAAAAAGCCAAACAACATCAACAAAGTGCCAATACCATGCAGCAGCTTCGAAACCAAAATGGTGGTACTTTGTAAAATGAAAATTTAGTGCCCTTAAAAAACAAACTATCAAAAAAGTCGTACCCACGATAACGTGAAAACCATGAAATCCTGTTGTTAAAAAAAAAGTTGATCCATAAATTCCATCTGAAATAGTAAAATCTGTTTCAAAATATTCCATAGCTTGCAGAAGAGTAAAAAATACTCCTAAAAAGATTGTAAGCCCTAAACTTAGAATTAATGCTTCATTATTCCCTTCAATAATTGCATGATGGGCCCAGGTGCAAGTAAAACCAGATAACAAAAGAATTAATGTGTTTAAAAGTGGTATCTCCCATGGGTTTAAAACATTTATCCCTGGAGGAGGCCAAATGCCACCAACCTCAACTGATGGTGCTAAACTAGAAGCGAAGAATCCCCAAAAAAAAGCAAAGAAAAACATTATTTCAGATACAATAAAAAGAATCATACCATATCGAAGACCGATTTGGACAGTTTTTGTGTGGTGTCCTTGAAAAGTAGCCTCCCGAACAACATCCCTCCACCAAACACAAAATGTAAATAATAACATTAAAAAACCAAATGAAAAAACGTAAAAACCACCTTGATAAAAGTGCATATACATAACGAAACCAGTCGTTAAGTTTAGAGACGAAATACCAGCTAAGAAAGGCCAAGGACTTGAATCTACTAAATGAAATGGATGACGTTGAATAACTTTATTATTTTGCATAGAGAAATATAAATAAATTGTTTACAAATTTTATTTAAAAAATTTTAAGCTTTTTACGAATTTTTTCTTTAAAAAAAAGCAAATAGAAAAAATAATTGCATTTAATCATTAAAGGTTTATCGTAATTTATTTTACTTTTTAGACATAGGCCTTTTTAAAAGTTCTTTGAAGACTTTAAGCTTTTCTGTAAGCTTTTTTATAATATTAGAAAAATTTCCGAAGAGAAATATAACGATAATTATAGTTAATAGTATTTGACCTATTCCAATATTCATTTACAAATAAATTCATCATGTATAATTTTCATTAGAAACGTAAATTAACATTTCTAAAATGATAAAACTCGATCAAAACGCATTAACTCTTAATTTCGTTTATTTTATTGTTTAGCCAAGTTTCAGATTCAATTTGAAAAAAAACCCATTTTATGTACCGTTCAATTGAAACAGAATCGATCATTATAGGCATAAATCCATGATTTATACCACAAATTTCACTACATTGGCCATAAAAAGTTCCTTCACGTTTAATAAATAATGAAATTTGATTTAATCTTCCTGGACACGCATCAATTTTAACTCCTAATGAGGGTATTGCCCAACAATGTAATACGTCAGCAGCAGTAATTAAAACTCTTACATGCGTTTTTACTGGTAATACAACTGGATTATCTACTTCTAATAATCTAAGTTGACCTTCCGTTAAGTCTTCATTTGGAATCATATAACTATCAAACATAATATTATTTTCGTTATCTTCATTACTATAATCTGAATATTCATATGACCAAAACCATTGGTGTCCTATAACTTTAAGAGTAACAGATGGATCAATTATTTCATCCATTGAATATAATAAAGCAAATGACGGAATAGCTAAAATCATTAAAATTAAACTAGGTGTTACAGTCCAAATAATCTCAATTGTTGATCCATGAGAAATTTTTGAAGGAAATTTATTATTTTTATTATGAAATAAAAAAGCTGTTCTAAATAAAATCCAACTTACACTTACTCCAATAATAGTCAAAACAAATAACAAATCATGATGTAAAACAATTATACCTTCCATCACTGGGGTACCCGGATCTTGAAATGAAACTTGATATTTGTGTGCATAATCACAAAAACAAGTATTTAAGTTACAAGAAAACCAAATAAAAATGGGATAAAAAAAATAGCTCATATATATATTTTAATTTTTAAATAGCCTAAATGAGACTTGAACTCATAGAAAAACTTTTACAAAAATTAGGCTTTAGTAATAATTCATTATAAACTACCTTATAATCTAAAAGCTAATTTTTTTTAAACCTAAAATTAGACAATTTGTTGCTGAAATTCTTAATACGATTCTTGATAAAGTAAATTTTTTATGAATACAGTTTTTTCTATTTGAAATTATGCATCTATTTTTTATTTGTGTATTAGAAAACCAAAATCGTTTTGATTTTTTTTCTATATTAAACAAAAAATTTTTTTCTTTAATTTTATGTATAATTTTAAAACCAAATCGTTGTATTTCTACCATTTTATATAAAGCTCGTTTATTTTTATCTTTTAGTTTATGTTTTTTCATTGTGAATTTCTAATTGTAAGCCACTCAATATTAAAAAAAAGTCTTTTACGTTATAATTAAAAGTTATATTAAAACCAAAATTATCTAAAGAATAATTATTGATTATAGTAAATTGTGGTATAAATAATAAAGTTTTAATCCCAATATTAGTGCTACAAACATTTTTATCCAATCTTAATTGTAACCTTGGCAATAAAAAAGCTAAAAATAATTGGAAAAAAAGTTCTTTTTTATCTCTTCTTAAGGTTATCATACAAGCTAACGGCATATTTTTTTGTATTTTAAAGTTAGATATAGATTTTCTTGCTAAACAAACTTTTGGAGTTTGGTTTGATAAAACTTCTAATATAGCAAAACAAAAAAAAATATTGCGCGAATTCTGTATTACATTTTTAGAATTCATCGTTAAACGAATATCCTTTAATATTGGAAATTGAAAATTGTTTTTAAAACATTTTTTATATATTAAATCTTTTGAAATAATGTTTTTTATCCATTTTTGAGTATTTTTCATAATAGTTTATATAATCGTAAGTGTTAAACACAATATCTTTAATAATTTTTTTCGACGAAAAGCAGCTGGTATAGGTCCAAAGAAACGAGTTCCAACCAAACATTGTTTAGAATTTATTAAAACTATATTGTTTTTTTCAAAAGAAAAAAATATACCATTTTTTTTTTTTGTTACGTTTTTTCTTCGAATAATTATTCCATAAGAAAGAGCTCCTTTTTTAAAGTTAGCTTTAACCTTTTTTTCGAATATCGATACTAATACATTTTTGTTTTTTATTATTTTTATACATCGAACTGTTTTAACACCTGAATTATCTGATACATTTAATAAAGTTTTATGTTGAATCATGTTTAAAATTTTTTAAATATTAACTTAGTTTTAAATGGTAACTTTTGAACTCCACTTTTTTGAATTGTATGTTTTAAGCTTTTGTTCAAGTTATCAAATTCAAAAACAATCTTTCCAGTTTTAACAAAAGAATACCAATATTCAACATTACCTTTACCTTTTCCCATACGAACTTCTAAAGGTTTTTTGGTTTTTGGTAAATGTGGAAAAATGTTTACCCAAATCTTAATTGTACGATTACTTTTTTTTATGAAAAATTTTTTGACGGATTCAATTTGTTTTGCATTAGTTTCTTTATTTTGGGTCGCTTTTAAGCCAAAGTTACCTTTTGATAAAGAAAGGTTAGTTGTTTCTTTTGTTCTAAAACATTTTTGATGAGATTTTTTAAATTTAGTTTTTTTTGGAAATAACATTTTTAACAACTTAAAAAATAGACCAAACGCGGACGATAACAGATCCTCTTAATGTGTTTGCAACTATTGAAGAATAATCAATTTGAGCGTTGAACTTTTGGAATGGAATTGAACCTCTAACAAAAAAATCTTTTTTTGCCATTTCAACTCCATTGATCCGGCCTTTACAAACAACTAACAAATTAGGAAAAATAACTTTATCATATATAGTCTTTTTTATAAAAGGACTCCGAAAGCGGACTTTTTTTTCAAGTAGACGAGCAGTGTTTTTTGCTACAAAAAATGAATTATTATCATTGGACCAGTCTTTATAAAAAACTAAAAATATAGATTTAGTCTTAAAAAGGAATGGGTTAAACTTAAACTTTTTAAGTTCAGATATTTGATTAAGTTCAGATTTTTGATTAAGTTTAGATTTTTTAGATTTTATAGAGTTAAATATTTTCTCCCTTTTAAGTTTAAAAATTTTTTTTCGTCTTTCGTTTCTTTCTTGTTTAGTAGTTGCAAGCAAAAATAATAAAATTGTTTTTTTTGAAAAGCGAAGAATTCTTATTTCTATCAATTTTTTTTTCAAAAGATAATTGTAAAGAAAAAACCTATAAATCACAAAGTCACTTTTTAAATATGTAGAATATTGACTTTGTTCTGAAAACCAGTTGGATACCCAATCTTTTTGAATACTTAATCGAAGTATATTTGGATTACATCTTTTTGCCATGAAATTATAATTAATTGGAGTGTAGAAGAATCGAACTTCTTTTTTTAACATGCAAAATTAATATTTTTCCTTTTAAATTAACACCCCTTTGAATTATCAAAAGATAAAATGAGATTTGAACTCATGATGTTTAAAAAACAAATCAATTTTCAAAATTGACGTCTTAGACCACTCGACCATTTATCCATAAATTAGCGGAGACTGGATTTGAACCAGTATTTTTAGAATATGAACCTAACGAGTTACCGTTACTCTACTCCACTTTTTTGCAGATAAGTGGACTTGAACCACTAAAAACTTAAATTTCCTAATTTCTAAAATTAGTGTGTTTACCAATTTTCACCATATCCGCTTAAAGTTTAAGAGAAGTAGGATTTGAACCTACGAAGAATTTTATCAACAAATTTACAGTTTGTCGCTGTTGACCACTTAGCAATTCTCTTTTATAAAATACTTAAAACAAAACAATAAAATTGATATTCCTTTTTTTAAAAAAAATTAATAAATAAATTTTGTCGATATTTAAGTTATTATCAATAGAGAATGGAATGGTCATAATTATAGCACTTCTTTATACAAGGCGCTTTCAATTCTTTTCATATTTATATTTATAGTTTACAACATTTTATTTATGACTTTTAAATTTTATCATAGACGGTTAATAGTATTGACTATTCAATATTCTAAGACACCATATTTTAAAATAAACTACTAAGCGTAAGCATTTTTTATAACCATATTGTCAGAGAGCAAATATTCAGAAATAATAAAACTTCACCTTCTTTGTTTGTTATTAACCAAAAAGTATCAAAAAAGCCATCATTAGAGCAAATAGACCTATAGCTTCTGTTAATGCAAAACCTAAAATAGTAAAACCGAATAATTGTTGTCTTAATGAAGGGTTACGTGCGAATGAGTTAACTAAAGCAGCGAATACAATTCCAATCCCAGCACCTACACCAGCTAATCCAATAGTTGCTAAACCAGCACCAATTTGTTTTGCACTTTGAAGCATTGTTTGATTCATAAAAAAATAATTGTTTAATAACTAAAATTTGTAGAAAAAATAGTTTGTAAGAGCTGTTATTTATAAAAACGACCAACTGTATCAAAAATGTTTTTGTTCAAATAATGGAGTTCAAAAAGTGACGGTGACCATAAAAAACAAATAGTTAGATTTTTAAATGATAACTCTAAATGTTTAGGATTATCTTTTTTACCTTTAATTTTATTTTTAAACCTATAAAAGATTCTGGAAGACATTTCATATTTATCTGTTTTAAATTTAATCAAGTCAAATTGTCTCAACTTTTTATGAACATTAAAAATAGTTTTGTTATTTACACTTATATGGCCGTGTGTAATAACTTGTTTTGCTTGATAAAGAGAAAAGATAAAGCAAGAACGAAAGAGAATAATATCTAAACGTTTTTCTAAAAGGCTTGCGAATCTGTCAATTGTTTTCAAATAAGATTGTTTCGCCATTTTGAATTTCGTTTTGAAGATTTTTTCCTTTATGTTACAATAGAAGAATTTTAGTTCTTGTTTATTTCGTAATAATTTACCAAAATTAGACATTCTTTTTCGTTTTAATTTTTCTTGGAAAAGACTTTTTTTTATTTTATTTATTGATCTAAACTTGTGAGCTTTTTCTGTTTGCCATATATTTTTGTATTTACCAAAGATTTTTTTACATAAATAAAACTGTGAATAAGGCCTTTTTTTCATTGAATCAAAAGAATTAAACTACTTGCTGCTGGACTTGAACCAGCATTTCTAGTTATAGAAAAAAGATTTTAAGTCTTTTGTGTATACCATTTTCACCAAGCAAGCAAAAGCGAATAATTGGATTCGAACCAATACTATTTACTTGGAAGGTAAAAAATCTACCATTAATTTATATTCGCACTTAAATGTCGAATAGGATTTGAACCTATAATATTTTACTTAGAAGGTAAAAGTTTTTTCCAAATTAAACTATCGACACAAAAATATGTTCTCTTTTGACAGGATTTGAACCTGTGATTTTTTAGTTAACAGCTAAACGCTTTACCTCTAAGCTACAAAAGAATTAATTAAAGAGTATAATAGGATTTGAACCTATGACTATTTGATTAAAAGTCAAAAACTCTACCAACTGAGTTATATACTCTATTGTTTATAAATTGTTGAAAACATTTAAAGATTTTGTTATAATACTTTTTTTTAATTTTTTAGTATGTGAGTTAAGTTTTACAGTAGTTATAAATTGATTTAAAAGTGAATATTCGATTATAAGCGCATTAACCAAATTTGAGACATAAAAACTTTGTATGAATAAATTTTTTTGAAATTCAAAACTTGTTAATTTTTTTGTTTTTTCTTCAAAATTAACTTTTACTTTATTAAACCAAAAAAGACTAAAGTAGTCTTTAGTATAATTTAGTTCCATATTGCCTAAATTTAAGATTGTTTTCATATTCTTAACTAAACTTATTTGTTTTAAATGATAATTTATCAAATATGAAATGGTTTGCTTTTGTAAGTTCTTGTAAAACTCGAACTCTTTTCTTATAATTTCTAATTTTTCATTTAATGAATCATTTATCGAATTTTTAACAAACTTTATAACTAAAAAAATAAAAACTAAAAAAGCCAATAAAACTAAAACTTCTTCATTAAAAACAATAAATTCTTTAGATATCAAGATAAAAAAAATAAGGGCAAATTTAAATACTAAATTGTAATTCATATTAAAGACTTATTTTTAAAAAATATGTTTACTAAAAACAAAATTTTTATATGTACTAATATTAACGAAAGTGAAATAACTTTTATTACAGTCATAACAAAGATCACTTGACAAAACATTTAATCTTTTAGTTAAAGACGTACGTGAAAGAGATGTTGAGTCTAGAACCTTTTTATTTATAGTTTTAAAACTGTTTGATATTAAATTATCGTGAAAAGAGCATAGTTCTACAACATCTTGTTTAGTATCGTTAATTTTTTTTGAAAGAACTATCAGTTTTTTTGATCGATATTTCAAGTTTTTTACTAAAATAGGAAGAATAGTTAAGTTTAAATAGAAAAATAAGATTATAAACATTATAGAAAACCAAAAAAATTGAGAGAAAAAATGCATTAAATCTAGTTGTGGCATATTTGTGTTTTATGTGTCTTTTAAATTTGATATTATCACGACAAACAAATTTAGTGCATGGTTTTTATTACAACAAGTAATATCAGTTTAATTGTCTATAATTCGTAAGGCACGTTTTTTTTAATCGACTACTAATTCGCATTGACTCCTGTGTTTTCAAGACAAATTGCCGATTAATTTAGCTTACCAATTTTTGTCATATTATGAGAGATGTTTCCATCGTTATCAAATGTAATAAAGGCACACTCAACACCAGACGGACGAGATAGGGATGGATTCTCAATAAGCTTTTTTTTCAATTGTACTAGAAAATGCTTTAAACGTCTTTCGAGGTCAACTGCTATATTACAGTTAACTAAGTTTAGGTAAGAAGTCTGAATATTTATTTTTTGACTTTAAACCTTAACGCAATAAAGTCTGACTATAAAAAAATTATAAAACATTCGGAGTTTTTTAAAATATATCGAATGAAAGTTTATTTTAAAAGAGCTTTACCTTTTTTACACAATACCTAAATGTTTATTGCAACAAATCAATTATGATTGATTTTGTTTGCTCTTTCACCTTTAATCGTAAGTCACTTCAGGCTTTTACAACAACTACGAACTTAGAATTGATATATAATTTACTATATTTTTAGCTTGCTTACAACTAAGTCAATTGGTTTCGGGTTTTATTTTCACTAAGCCTATATTTTTTTCTAATTTAAGCTTTCTGTAAAAATAAACTTGCTAGTTCATGATACAAAAGACTTTGACAAATCGTTAATACTAAATTTCAAGTTCTTTTCAACTTTCTTTTACAATACTTTTTACTATCGGTTATAAAATAATATTTACAAATTGAAGATGGTACTCCAAAAATTCTTCAAAAAAAAATTACTTGTTTTTTTTTACTATTAAATTAATCTTAAAAACTTATACAGGGCTTTTACCTTTTTTGCAAGTTTTCTAAAACTTTTTTGTTATTTTCTTAATAATTTTTTGTATTTGCTTTCGCTTGCCACTACTTACAAAATCTCAGTTGATTTTTCTTTTAGTTACTAAAATGTTTTATTTCACTATTTCGATATTTAACTAACATTAAAGTTACCTTTTTAAAAAACTATAGATCACAATTATTAACTTTTCACTATAAATTTTCGTTTATCTATTACGTTTTTATTATTATACCTAGTTATTCATTTGATATTCAAAAACACCACTTCATTAAATAATAACCTGACAACTAAATGTTCCTTGAAGAGCAGTATTTTTGGCATCATTCTAGTTTACTTTTTAGAGTTCGGATGAGATCTGGTTTTTAAAATGATTTTTTTGTCAGGTTATTTTTTACATAATTAAGAAACAACACTAAAAATTTATAATAAAGATAATTTTCCAACTACAGATTCCTCTACAGTTACCTTGTTACGACTTCAGCACAGTAATCTTTTCTATTCTTATAACTAAAGATCTAATCATATACAAAATACTTTAGTTAAAAAACGTAGCAGTTAGATAAATATGAGAAACTTATTAAATTACTTTGAATCAAAAAACTTCCAAGCTGTGACGGGCGATTTGTACAAGGTTCAGAAAAGATTTCACCGTTCCTTGCTGATAAACGATTACTTTTGATTTCAACTTCATATTTTCGAGTTACAGAAAATAATTTGGACTAGGACAAATTTTTGAGATTAATTTCAATTTTCATTAAAATGACTCATTGTTTTTGTCATTGTAACACATAAGCAGCCCATTCTATAAAGGTCATGACACTTGACGTCATCCTCACTTTAATCCTGCTTTTCGTAGGCAATATTTTTTAGAAAAAATATTTAACATTTATAACAATGCGTTTAAAAGTTTTAAATTTTCAAAATAAAAAAAGAGGGTTTCGCTCGTTAAAGGAGTAAACCAAACATTTCAAAACACGAGCTGACGACAGCCATGCAACACTTGTTAAAAATTCAAAGAATGGTAAGGTTTTGCGTGTATCGACGAATTAAGCCATATGTTCCACCAAGAGTATGAACCCCCGACAATTTCTTTGAGTTTCATTATTGCTAACGTACTTCTCTGGTACAATACTTAACGCGTTAGCTAAATCTCTAAATTTTAAAGACAAGTATTGATCGTTTACATTTTAGACTAATGGGGTATCTAATCCCAGTCGCTACCTAAAATTACGTGTATTAACGTCGGTTCTTAATAGATAATTGTTTTCACTTTTGAAATTCCTTCAAGTATCAGCAGATTTTATTCTTTCACTTGAAATTCTATTATCTTTGTTTTAACCCTAGATATTTTCAATTTAAACTTTATAATATATAATATTAAGTTTTTGTTTTAAAAATTTTTAACAACAATCCACACACCTTTTACACCAAATTAAACCAAATAATGCTTGCCCTCTTCGTATAACCGCGGCTGCTGGCACAAAGTTTGCCAGGACTTTTTTTAAAATAATATCATAATTTATATTAATAAAAGAACTTTACAACGCTATTTCTATGCACTTTCATCATTCACTTTATCTTGCTAAATCAAGCTTTCGCTTATTGTTTAAAATTCCTTACTGCAGCCTTTCAAAAAAGTCTAGACCTTGTCTCAGTTCTAGTGTGATTGGACGTCCTTACAGACCAATTAAAGATCATCGGCTTGAGTTTTGTTTTTTGCTCAAAAACCTAATCTTGAAAAAGTTTATGTTACAACGATTAATCTTTTATATAGTATCTAATTTTTGAAAGAAATTTAACTAAATTGTAAAGCAAAATTCTTTTTATGTACTCACCCGTTCGCTTTCTTTTTTAATCAAAAAAAGAAAAACTTGCATGTATAAAGCAGATAAATAGCATTCATTTTGAGCTAGAATCAAACTCTAGAATATATTAATAAAAATATCAACCATACTTTTTAGTATTGTTTTTTATTACAATTGGAACAAAACTTTTTAAACTAATCAAGAATCAAATTTAATCACTGTATTATAAGCTTTTTATTTTTGTTGACGTATTCGAGAACAACGAGACTTGAACTCGTAACTTTAACGAGACAGGTTAAGGTTTTACCATTAAACTATATTCTCTAAAGATAAGTGATAATGGACTTGAACCATTAATTTCTTTCGTGTAAAAAAAGCACTTTACCGATTAAGTTAATCACTTAAAATTTTTGATATGAAAAAGCGAGTTAAATCTATTATTAAACAAAAGGACTTTTTGTTAACAACATTTTTGAACTTTTTGCCATTGTTATCGAATTCTTTAAAAGTAAATTATTTTGGTAATAATTTTGGTTAAATATAGAAATAAAAGTTTTATTTACAAGTTTAATCTGAGTCATATAGACTGGAAAAGAAAATAAAGAAAAAAAAGGATTTTGGTTGTTTTTATAAAAAGGAATTTTATTTTGAGATAACAAAAAGTTTTTTTTAAATTTTTTCATTAAATTTAAATCAAAAAGATTTAAAATTGAAAGTATTATATCAAAATCTAACTTACTATTTTTAGGCATTGAAACTGCTTTTTGAGAGTTTTGAAACCTTCCTTCAATATTAATAAACAAACTGTTCTTTTCAGTAAATGCACAAGATGGTAGAACTACGTTTGACATGATTAATAGTTCGTTCCCTTGAATTCCTTGGAAGCAAACAAACGTGTTTATACAATCTTTTTGAAAGACCGTATCTCCTAAAACAAATAGAAACTTAGGTTTAGATGATTTACGTAGTATTTTTGTTTTTAGTCCCAAATTATATATAGCAACATCAGTAGCCCTACTAGACAAAATATTAAGACCAAAAAACTTTGAATTGATTATTTTACTATTTATTAAGAACTTAGCTAAGAAGAACCTATTGTTATTTTCGTCGGTCACATTCAAAAAGGCAGAACCGATTATAGCAATGCTTTTTTCAATTTTTCGTAAAAATTTGCAAAAAAGATGTTTTCCTGCTATAACATTTAGAAACTTAAAGCTATTAATCGTTAATTGAAAAATAGGGAATGTGAGATTTAGCCTTGAACCTAAATTTGCTACTAAGAAATCTCTTTTGATAAACTGTTTTCGTAGTTTTAAATTTAGAACGGGGGCTTCTTTTCGTGGATCAACACTAACTAGAAAGCAACCTTCTAAATTTTTATCATTCAATATTTGGAATCTATTATTAAAGCAAAAAAAATGTTGAAAATCTAAACTTGTTAATCCGTAACCTTCAAAATTTATAATACTACTGAAGTTAGCACTAATCTTTAGTAAATATTTTGCAGCGAAAGCTGTTTTTAAATCACAAAACGCTCCTATTATCAAATAAAAAGGCAAATTTTTTTTATTTAAAACATCTAACTTTTTACTTAAAACATTTAATATTTCAGTCCACGCTAATTGATAAAAGTTAATTGAGCTTTTGAAATAAGGTTTATTTAAACGTTGTCGCTTTAACGTATCAAAACCAAATCTAATTTTATCAGAAACCCATTCTTCGTTTATAAAATCGTTTTTATAAGGTAAAATCCTCAAGATTTCTAGGTTTCGACTATCAATACGAATATTAGATCCAAAACCATCAAAAACATCGACCGAACGAACACTTTTCATTTCCCAAGGTCTAGTTGAGAAGGCGCTAGGTTTAGATGTTAAAGCACCTACTGGACAAATGTCAATAATATTCCCAGAAAGCTCGGAAAAAAAAAGTTTTCGTATATAAAAACTGATTTCAATTTGACTTCCTCGACCTACTGTACCAAGACTGGAAAAACCAATAACATCATTAGCAAACCTTACACATCGTGTGCATTGAATACAGCGATTCATTATAGTTTTTACGAGAGGGCCACAATTTTTGTTTGATACAGCACGCTTGTATTCAAAAAATCGACTTTTATCGCTGCCGTAAAAAAAACTTTGATCTTGAAGATCGCACTCACCGCCCTGATCACAAATCGGACAATCCAGCGGATGATTCACTAGTAAAAACTCCAAGATGGACTCTCGAGCTTTTTTTACAACTGAACTATTTGTCAAAATGTGCATGCCTTCTGTGAAATATACTGCACAAGAAGCTGAGAGTTTTGCTTGACCTTTTATTTCTACTAAACACATTCTACAGTTGCCCGCTACAAACAATTTTTCATGAAAACAAAACCGACTAATTTCAAAACCGTTTTGATTACAGCCTTCTAAAACTGATATATTTGATTTTACTTTGATAGGGAAATCATTTATAAAAACATTAATTGTATTCATAATCATTTTTTATTCTAATTTTTTAAATTCAACTTTTTATCTAAAGTTTTGTTTTAATAACTCAAGTTACCTCACCACTTTACACAAAAGAGGGTTTTAACAATAGACTAATCAATTAAAATATTTCTTAAAGCTTTTATTATCTGATATATTCTCCAAAAAAACTTTACCTTGATCGATATCAATTTCATTTAAAGATAAATTACTTACTAATTATCTCTAAAATCTTTCTTGAAGTACTGATTAAAAACTCAGCACTACGTCGTATTATCGAGTGAGACGAGTCATAAATCGTTTGTAGGATTGAAACGTCAATTTCAACAAATTAATCATTACATTTAGTTCGTCAGTATTCAAAAGATTGCAAATACCTGAGCAATTTTTCATGAAAACAAAAACAGTTAATTTCAAAATCATTTTAATCATCATTTTTTAAAAGGTTTGGTTTTTGCGTACTTGACACATAATATAACGATAAATTCGGATTTTTAACAACAAATTACTAAAAAGATTTATACAGTGATAAAATTGAAATAGTTTATCATTTTGTGAAAAGACTTTATAAAATAAATTGTTTTCATCAATGACATTTTTTTGCATTAACTGGATTAGTGGCATATACAATGAATTTATTTCGGCTGAAATAAAATATTCATTTTGACTAGAAATTAAAAAAATATTATCAGTAGATGTTGACATTACTTTTCTTTCAAAAAATTTCCAACTATTTGTAAACATACCTCCAATATATACGCCAAAGAAAATATTTTGAAAACTACGGAGACAAGCTTCTCTACCAAAAAGAAAAATCAAATATTCTTCACATAAAAATAAATTTTTAGTATTCCTTTTAAAATCAATAAGAAAGTATTGAAAAATTTCGATCAAAAATAAGATTAATTTATCAGTTTTACAAAAAAATATTTTATTTTTTTGCCCCAAAACAAAACTATAATTTTTAGATTTTAGTGAGGAAATATTCAATTTTAGTATCTGACGCTCTAAAACTATCGTTTTTAGATGAAACTCGGCAAGCAGCATTGCTACCACAAACCTGTTCCCGAACCCATCGTGCGAGTTTCTTCGCAATAGGCTCTCCATCTTATCATTTTTTTTAAAAATTTCTTACTTATTTATCTAGAAAAATACTATTATACCAACATGTTTTTTCTTTTATATTCAGTTCTCAACATAATTTTTTCCTTGTTTTTTTCAGCTCTTTTAAGATTTTATCTTTAAATTATCGTTTCTTTTTTTAGTATTATTTGTGTTTAACTTCAATAATTTTCATAATTGGCTAAAATTTTTGTTTTTTTCATTTAGATATTTTTGGTATTTTTTTATGATTTGAGTTATACTCTTTTTCATATTTTTTTTTTCAAAAATTTATTTTGAAGCTATATCCGGTTTTACAATGTTCCCCATCACCGGGGAGCCTTTATATCTCAAAACCGATAAGACTACCACCTACGTGGCTCTTCAGACATAGCACCCCTCAGGGATGCCTTAGTCTGCATTTTTTTCTTTCACTTAGTATATGTTATTATTGCTTTGGGTTGTGTTCCTAGATGTCCCTTTTTAATTTGGAATGTGTTTTTAGCCAAAAAATACTTTCCGCTCACAGTTTTTTCTTCCTTTTTTGAAGATACCGTCGTTTTTTTCATTCAACTGTAGTTGGAAGAATCCGATACACTCTTTGGTCGATGAATCCTCAAAACCATCTCTCACATTAGACTCTGAGCTTATCCCACTACAACATCCTCTAAGGTTTGCCAATGACAAATTAAGCTACCTATTTAAAGCGTCATGCTATTTTCTCGTAAGGCTTTCGCCATCATTTCCTTTATTTTTCAGTGTCTTTGATTACTTTCGATTAAACGCTCGAGTTTACTCTCTTCAAACGAGTGTTCTTTTCAGAACCTTATACTAAACTATTCAAACCGCACAAAAAAATCATTGAAAAAAAAACTTTTTTTTTTTATTCCCATTCTAACGCTCCTTTTTTCCATTCATAAACAAAACCAATAGTTAAAATTACCAAAAATAGTACCATAGACCAATATGAAAAAATGCAACTACTATTAATAATTATACACCATGGAAATAAAAAACTTACTTCTAAATCAAAAACAATAAACAAAATCGCTACTAAATAAAATCTAATATCGAAAGTATTTCGTGCATTATCAAAAGGATCAAAACCACATTCGTAGGCTGACAGTTTTTCAATATCTAACTTTTTGGGTCCCACAATATACGATAAGAAAAAAAATATAGAAGATAATAACAAACAAATAAACAAGTAAATAAGTAAAGAAAAAAATTGAGATAAATATAAAGTCATAATAACAAGATAAATATTTATATAAAAATTCAAAAATTCTTTTTTTTTAAAAGACTTCAACCCTTAATTTAAATACTTATGGAACTTCCTTTTTTGAAAAATGTTAAAAGTATAACTGTATAAATTAAATGATGAAACATAAAGTTGAAAATATCAATTACAATTTTTTATTTGGCACGCGTTTAAAACATCTAGGAGAAGAATTGAACTTCTGACAAAAAGATTTTCAATCTTTCACTCTACCACTGAGCTACCCAGATAATGTCGATTGTAATTTTTTGTTTAGCATACGACCTTTATTAAATTTAAGATTCAATGACAAAACAATATATAAATATCAACCACACTTTTGCGTTTGGCACACGCATCCTATTTATCTTTACTATTATTCCATTTTTCGGTTCTCGGATAGTTTAGTTTAGTTTACCGTTATTATAATCATAATCCCACTTATCCAATTTGTTTTGTTTACATCGTTTTTCGGTTCTCGAATAGCTTTAACTTTAGCTTATCTGATCCCATTTTTCCAGTTTGTTTACATCATTGTTCGGTTCTCAAATAATTTATTTTATTCAGTTGATTATTTTGCGTTTGGCAGTTTTACATATACACCTTTATTTCATTAGTTTACAAGCTATGCACTCTATAAATTAAAAGTGAACCGACATCCAATTCAATTAGTTTTGATTGAAGAAACGCTCTTTTCTTTTATTCTAGACTTTCTTCAAGTCATACTTTTTGTCTACTTACTACTTAATTATAAGTAAGAAATATATAAAAATATCAGCCTTATGTGTGCTAAATAATAAATAATCAATTAAAAAAACTAAAAAACAAAAATTATTTTGTTTTGGAGTCGGCCTTAATATAACTTTAAAGCTTTGGGTCGAAAAACGATGTAAACAAACACAAACTGGATAAATAGGATCGAAGGCTCAACTTCACTGTGACAAAACAAAAAGCGATTCAAAAACAAGTCCAAAAATTAGCAACCTGCATATCTTTTATTAAACCCATGGTTATTGGCCGAAGACTCACAAAACTTTTATGATTTACGATTTTTAAAAAACCACTGGTTAAAAACAAAATACTACGCGTTCGTTTTTTTACCAATAGTTGAAAAACAAACAGATGTTTTGTTTGTGTTTGGTGTTTTTTGTTTGCTAGTTCTTTAAAAAATGCTTTCGTTTAATTTAAACGGAAAGATAATCGTTTTCCCGTAGCTGCTTATTTACTTTTGGCTTATGAGCATCACTTTTAGATTTCGAAATTTTAGTTTCAACTGGCGTGGGTGAAATAAATGGATTCATAATAAGGAAAAATGGGATCAAAAATCGTTTGGAAGGCGACGTAACTATAATTTTTAGGTTCTAGATCGAAAAATAATGCAAACAAACTGCAAAAATGGGATTGGGATAAGGAAAAATGGGATCAAAAATCGTTTGGAAGGCGACGTAACTATAATTTTTAGGTTCTAGATCGAAAAATAATGCAAACAAACTGCAAAAATGGGGTTGGGATAAGGAAAAATGAGATCAAAAATCGTTTGGAAGGC